TGTAATTTTTAAATTTTTAATAATGTGTAACTTTTTCTTAACTCATTTAAAGTTTTTGAGTATTTTAGGAATCGAACCTAAGATCATTTGGTTAAAAGCCAATTGCTTTACCGCTAAGCTAAACACTCTTCATTAAATTTTTAGGAAAAAAGGATTTGAACCTTTAATTGTTCGTATCAAAAACGAAAGCCTTGCCTATTTGGCGATATCCTAAAAGAACAACGATTATTAATAAAAAAATTTAATCTTTTTTATGAACTCCTTCAGATGGACTTGAACCAACATCAAATTAATTAACAGTCAATCGCTCTGCCTTTTGAGCTATAAAGGAAAAAATTGTAACAATTAAAAAAATAACGTTTGTGCAGTATTGTATGAAATTAGCCAAATAATTTCAGGATAAAAAAAACATACAAGCAAACCAGAAGATGCTATAGAAATAAGAAAAGCAACTTGTTTAGGAACAATGTTTTTATGAGCTTGTAATAAAACTCGCTCAAAATAAATGATTTTTAAAACTCTAAGGTAATAAAAAGTTGAAATAACGCTTGAAAGTATCACAACGACTGAACAAATAAATAATTTGGAATGAATTGCAGCTACAATAACAAAAAATTTTGTGAAAAATCCCATTAATGGTGGTATTCCAGCTAAAGAAAACATAAATATAAGCACACTCAAAGCTAAAAATGGGTTTGCTTTATTTGAAATAAATTCTGTTAAAGTTAATACTTTTTGAAAATTTTTTGTACAACTCGTCGATAAAATAACTGCCCATAAACCCAATGCTGTAATTGCATAAAAAATAATATACATAATTGCTGAATGTACTCCTTCAACATTACAAGAACTTAAACTCAAAATGATGTATCCTGTATTGCTGATTGAGCTAAACGCAAAAAGACGTTTTATTTTTCGTTGCTTTAACGCTAGAAAAGAGCCAATGAATACAGACAACAAAGAAGATAAACAAAAAATCAACTGCCAAAATTCTGGTTGAGTTATAAAACTTGTATAAAAGAGTCTCACCGTAACAAAAAAAACCGCAATTTTAGGTATTGTCGCAAAAAACACTGTACTTGTTATAGGAGCGCCTTCATAAACATCAGCAATCCAAATATGAAACGGTGCCGCAGAAATTTTGAACAATAATGCAGAACACAAAAAAACAATAGCAATTTTTGTGAGGTTAACGTCTAACAAATTTAAACTCATCAAAATTCGTAATTCTTCAAAATTAATTGTTCCGGAAATGCCATAAATTAAACTAATACCAAATAACAAAAATCCTGATGAAATTGCGCCTAAAATAAAATATTTTAAAGCAGCCTCACTAGAATAAGCTGACTTTTTGTTAAACGCTGCTAATGTGTACAAAGCTAAACTTTGTAATTCTATTGCTAAATACAGTGACAACAAATCAAATGCACTACAAAGTAAAACATGCCCAAAAAGGCTTAACAACAAAAGCAAAACATATTCAAATGAGTTTATCTTAAAAAGGTTCAGATATGCTGTAATAATTAGCATATAAACGAGAGCAAAAAATAATAACAAGAATTTTCCATTTTGAGAAAATGTATCGAAAACAAAAGTAGAATTAAAAATAAACTCTGTTTGATAGTTGTTGTTTAATACAAGAATACTTGTAAAAAATAAAACTAATAGACTCAAATAAACAACTGGTAATTGAATTAAGGGAAATTTATATCGCAAGCTTACGGTAAAAAAAGCACCAAACAAAATTAACAACAATACGGAAGAAACTAAAAAAAACTCAGCTAAAATAAATTTAAAGTTTGTTTCAAAAAAATTGTTAGAAATTAACATGGACATTTTTATATAATAACAAAAAAAGGACTTGAACCTTCATCATTTGGAGTATGATTCCAATGTTCCACCGATTGAACTATTTTGCTGATAACATCGTTAATAGGCTAGCCTCTCAAAATTTGTAAACTTTCTACTGTAATATTGTTTCGTAATTTATAATAAACAACCAGAATGGCTAAGCCTATTGCAGATTCTCCTGCAGCTACTGTAAGTACATAAATTGAAAAAATTTGTCCTAAAATATCATCTAAAAATACAGAAAAAATAATGAAATTTAAATTTATTCCCAAAAACATTAATTCAATTGACATTAGCACAAGTAAAAGGTTTTTACGGTTTAACACTATTCCTAAAAACCCTATGAAAAAAAGTATAACGCTTACAATTAAAAAATTTAAAACAAAAATCATTTTTATATAAACCAACGGTAACTTGCAAACCCTTTGTAATAGTTTGCAATATCATAAAACTTTTTTTTATATTCTTTAAACTCATTTTTAGAAGAATTTCTATCAAATAGAAGTTCTTTATACAAGTTTTTTTTATTTAAGACAACCTTTTTAAAAACAGTTGTTCCAAATTTTCTTTTTGATTTTTTAAGAAAAAAAGGAATTTGTATTGAAACACCTCTTAAACGAGTTTTTTTTAGATTCACAAGTGTTTCGATAAAAGGTAACAAACAAAAGAATTGTTCTAAAAAACAACTTTTTTCTGTTTTTCTTAATATTTTTGCAAATTTAAAAATATTTTGTTCGTGTTTTTCTAAAAGGCCTTTTTTTAAACGAATTTTACAAAGTGTTTCGAAGAATTTCTGCTTGTATGTATTATTTAACATATCCCAATATTCAAACCTTTTTTGAAGCTCCGTATTTTGAACGAGCAGTTTTTCTCTTATCTAAACCGACAAAATCTAAGGCTCCTCGAATCAAATGATAACGAACTCCAGGCAAATCCTTTACACGTCCTCCACGTACTAAAACAGAAGAATATTCCTGTAATGTGTGCCCTTCACCTGGAATATAAGCAAAAATTACTTTAGAATTTGAAAGTTTCACTTTAACAATTTTTCTTAACGCCGAATTAGGTTTTTTAGGAGTCTTTGTTAACACTTTTAAACAAACCCCTCTTAATTGAGGATTTTTAAACAAAACATTTTTTGAAACATTATGTTTTTTATTCAAATTTAATTTTCTTTTTTTTAAAATTTGTCTTTTTGTTGGCATAATTAAACTTTTTTTTTACAGAATGACACGATTTGAACGCATGTCTTCCTGTTCCCAAAACAGGCTCGCTAACCGAACTGCGACACATTCTGAAAATTTTTCGAAAAAAATGGGACTTGAACCCACAACACTCAGTATGACAAACTGTCACTCTACCCAATTGAGCTATTTTTTCAAAAAATTAAAAAATGTACTTGTGCAAAAAAAACTTTTCAAGTAATTTTGCATTTTTTATTTTTATCAACTTGACAGAATCACTTTTAAATACGTTAATGCAAAACAATCTCACTTTTGAAATTTTGTTATTTTTTAATTTTTTAAAAGAATACTTTTGAGAATTTTTTAACAATCTAGAAATTAACTTTTGAAACTCAAATTTGGATTTAACCCGAAAAAAAGGTTTGTTCACAATAAGAAAAACACTGTTCGCTGCAAGCGTTAATAAAAAAGAACAGTGTTCAAACAAAAAAAGCTTTTGTAAACGCAAAAATTTATGAGCGGGACTTTTTGAAACAATAGAGATAAACCCATTTTTGTCAAAGCTTTGCGAACCTGTACTCTGTTTTTTGAGCATACTTCCTAAAAATATTTTATGGTTATCTTTAAAGAAAAACAGGTTTTTCCAAATGTTTAAATTAAACTTAAATAGTTGCAAATTTTTAGAAAACACGCTGAAAATAAAAACATTCAAACTTTGATTTTTATAAGTTTTATTAAAAAAAACTTTCTTATTATTAAATTGTTTTTGTTCAAACTCTGTAAATAAACAATTATTTTTTTTGATAAAAAGATATGAATTTTCTGTTATTTCGTATAACAAATTTTTTAAATTAACAGTATCTTTAAACTTGTGTTTTTCAAGAAAACGCATTTTTTTGCACAAATTTTGTAAGAAAGGGCAATTTTTGACATAGACCTTTAGCTGAAGAACTTAATTTAAAATTACCACAAATAGAAAAAATAACAGCACCCTTATAAATTTTAGTACATAAAAAATCTGTTGAACCTTTTCCTTTACCCATTCTCGAACCTAAAGGCTTTCTTGTAACAGTTAAATCTGGAAAAATACTTGAAATTACCTTATTTTTTTTTCGTTTTAAATTCTTTAAAAGAGTTTCTTTAAATGCGTGTATTTGCCTTTGATTGAGCTTCGAATTCTGTAAAGCAACAATTTTTCCATTTTCTGTATTGTTTTTTGTTAAATACAAAACAGATCGATTTAATGATTTTATTCGTATTTTTTGTAATTTGTTAAACTTTGATTTTTTAGGTTGTTTTAACATAAAACTTTTTACATTAAGAAATAATTTAATTTAAAATTTTTTAGTGAGTTCATTATAAAAATATGTTGAAAAAATAACATGAATAAGTTAGTTTCTTACAAAAACGCATAATATACCTAAATTTAAGGAATAAAAAATTTAAAAATAATTAATCCAAATTTTTATACCAATACAACCAAACGTTGTTATCGAATACGTTTGGTAAAAGTCTAATTTAGCTTCAAATTTTTGTAAAGATAAACTACCAAATTGAAAAGCAACTTTTTTTGAACGTGAAATTCCTTGTAAACGACCTTTTAATTGTATTTTTAAACCTTTTAAACCTATAAAGTTGCTCCGTGATAGAAAAGAAACAAATTTTTCTAAGAATGAAATAAAACGCCCTAAAATTTTTTTATTACTTTTTATTCTTAACCGAGAAATTTTTTCACAAAAATATTCAGCTAAAAACAAGGCTGTCCCTTGAAACGAGCAAAATGTTCTTAAAGTTAACAAAACATCTTGGTTTGATATTACTTTTGGAACAGCTAACGTATTCAATTTATAACCGTTCAAATTGAATTGTACATTTTTTTCAAGATTAAAAAATACAAGCACAAAAGGTTTACAATTGCCTAAACGTTTTAAACCCATTAAAAAAGCATTTTCTAAAGAAGAAAATTTAATTTTAATACTCTTATTTGCAAAAGTATCATAAGCTAAATACTTAACAATTAAATAAAACATTCCTTTCTGGTCTTTGAAAAAAGTATAAGAATGAAGATTAATTTCAAAACTTCGAAAAAAATTAAATAAAAAATGATTTAATTTGTCTTGTTCGTTTAATGAGTATGCTAAAAACTTTTTGTTCATAATTTGTTGACAAAATCTTAAATTTTTAAAATTTTTATCCGCTCGCAAAAGTAAAGGATTTGTTTTTTGTCCCATAAGTTGTTTTAATTTTTTTTTGAATGAGCTGGTCTTGCCCATGGTGTTACAGAAGGCCTTCCACCAGAAGATTTGCCTTCACCACCACCATGAGGATGATCAACAGGATTCATTGCAACACCTCGAGTAGTTGGTTTAACGCCAAATCTGCGGCTATATCCAGCATTTTTAACACGTTTATCCTGAAAACCTTCATTGGAAACACTTCCTAAAAATCCAAACGTAAGCTTGTCTAAAACTACCAGTTTGCCTGAAGAAAAACGAATTAAGGTATTCTTCAAAGTTTTTTTTACAATTTGGCCAAATGTGCCTGCAGCTCTCTGAGAAATTGAACGATTAGGACGCAAATTCGTACTAATTGAATGAATTTTAGAACCTATTGGAAGCTTAACCAAAAATGCTTTTGAACCAAGTCTTAGCTGACTTGATTTTAGACAATTAAATTTGTGTCCTTTTTGTAGTTGTGAAGAAGCTAAGGTATAAAAATGCTTTTTTAAACTTAAAGAAAAAAGTTTCGCTAAAAAAGCTGTTCTGTTTGGATCAATATTTATGGATTCAACAATACAATTAACAGGAATTTTTTGGAAACTTATTTGTCGATAAAGTTTTTTATGAGCTCCTCCTATATGAAAGGATACAATTTTTCCTTTATTATTTCGTCCACCCGTTTTAACGATTCCTTTTAATTTATTTTTTAATTTTTTAGTTTTCAAAAAAGTCATGCTTTTTACAAGTTATAACAATTTAATTTTTTTTTCATAATCCTAACACTTTAACCCTTTATTAAAAAAACATCTTATAGGACTTGAACCTATAATCAACAACTTAGAAGGTTGTTGCTTTATCCATTAAGCTAAAGATGCAATTCAAACATGTTTAGTGTAGGTGTAAACCGTCATTAAGATAAATACAAATTAAAATTGTGAACACATACGCTTGAATAATTGCAACACCAAACTCTAAAACCATAACTACAACCAAAATGCTTAGTGGTATGAAATGAGCAACAAATAAAAAACTTTTTCCAAAAGACATCATATTCCAAGCAAACCCTGCAACAACTTTTAGAAGTGTGTGACCAGCCATCATATTCGCGAATAAACGAACAGAAAGACTAACAGGTCTAACAAAATATGAAAGCAACTCTATTGGAACAAGTATAAAAGCTAAGCCTAAAGAAGACCCTGAAGGTAAAAATAAAGAAAAGAATAAGATGCCATGCTTTCGCAAAGACACAAAATTAATCCCAAAAAAAATTAAAAAAGCTAACGAAAACGTAAAGATCAAATGACTTGTAGCAGTAAAACTATATGGTATTAAACCAATTAAATTGCAAACAAGTATAAATAAAAAAATGGATAATACATAAGGAAAAAATTTCTGTCCGTGAGGTCCTACAATGTCTTTTATCAATAATGTAGCAATCATTTGAAAAAAAAATTCAACTAAATTTTGCCAACGTCTTGGAACAAAAAATAAAAAAGAATGTTTTTGCATAATTGACTGCAAGAATAAAAAAAAACTACAAATACCTAACAACAAAACTAATGTTGAATTAGTCACACTAAAATTAAAATTAAGAACATAAATTGGTAATACAGGAACAATTTGAAATTGTTCTAAAGGACTGGTTAAAATTTTTATCATGTTGATTTTTTTTACAATTTGTTTACTAAAACTATAATTTACCTTTTAACTACCCCACCAATACACAGTAACAAAAACAAATAACCAAACAACATCTACAAAATGCCAATACCAAGCAGCAGCTTCGAAGCCAAAATGGTGTTCTCGAGTAAAGTTATGAAAAAATAAACGAACCAAACACACGACTAAAAAACAAGTGCCTAAAAACACATGAACACCATGAAATCCAGTTGTTAAAAAAAAGGTTGACCCGTAAATACCGTCAGAAATTGAAAAAGGTGCGTTACAATATTCAAAAGCTTGCAATAAGGTAAATAAAATTGCTAAAAAAACAGTTATAATTAACCCAAGAATTGAATTTTTTCGTGATCCTGCGATAATGGCATGATGAGACCATGTAATTGTGGCTCCAGAAGACAATAAAATTAATGTATTCAGCAACGGGATTTCCCAAGGATTTAGAACTTCAATGCCTACAGGCGGAAAAACTCCACCTATGTCGAAAGATGGTGATAAACTAGAATGAAAAAAGGCCCAAAAAAATGCAAAAAAAAACATAATTTCAGAAACGATAAACAATAGCATACCTGATCTCAAACCAATTTGAACATCTTTTGTGTGCTGACCTTCAAAAGTTGCTTCGCGAACAACATCACGCCACCAAACAGAAACAACAAAAATCAAAATACAAATTCCTAATAGCATAATTTCAAACCCGTTTTTGAAATTATGCATATAAAGAACCGCTCCAAAGGTAACGCTCAATGCACCTATTGAAGCAACAAATGGCCAAGGGCTTGGGTCAACAAGGTGAAAAGGATGTTTTTGATTATTTTTTAAATTTGAAAAAATTAAACTCATTTTATAAAATACTTTTTTTTAGGGGAAGACCAAAATGTTCCTGTTCCTTAAGGGATTTGAACCCATATTTTTTCAGCGAAAATGAAACGTCGTAAACCTTTTGACCAAAAGAACTTTTTTTTTAGAAAAGGTTGGATTTGAACCAACGATAGAAAAAATTCAAACAGATTTACAATCTGACGCTTTAACCTAGCTTAGCAACTTTTCTTACTTAACGTTTAGCGTTTACAATACCTACAACCATTAAAAGGAACTTTTGAATTATCATAAATTTTTTTTATTTTTATACCTGCTTTATAAAATTCTTTAATTACCGAATATCTAGCAACAGAAACTCCATCAATTTTTAATAAAAGAGAATTTTTGCTTTTTGATTTTAATTTGTCCGAAATAAATACAATTAAATGCTGAATAACATAAGAGTTCCGTTTCTTAGAATTTTTGTATCCAAAACAGCCTGCTGAAACATTACATACAACTTTACCTTCTAAATTTAATAAAGTACCAATTGTATTATTTTTCGAACATTTTAAAAACAAAAAATAATCTTTTGTTTGCTTTGTTTCATAAAAAAACATTTGTGCGTTTTTATACTTTATTCAACCTGTTTGCTGTTTTTTTATTTGTTCTAGTTCTTTGACCTCTTACTGGAAGACCTAGCTTATGCCTAAATCCTTTGTAACTTTTAAGCGCTATCATATAGTGAACAGCATTCTGAACAAATTGTCTTAAAGAATTTCCTTTTAATTGATTCGAATGTTTTTCAAAAATTTCTATAAAATTAGATTTTTTGGTTTTTAGAACTTTCCACTTCAGAAAGGGTTTGACACCAAACACACGACACGCTTTGGTTAATTGAATTTTGTTAATTCCAAATAAATTTTTAACAAAAATCCTATAAAGGTTTAAGTCTTGATCTTGCAAAGTTTTTGACAAGAAAAACATTTTTACACTACGAACACCTATTAATAACAAACCATGGTTCCCTAAAGAGTATTTTTGGTAAAATTGAAGTTAACTTTTTTGAGTTCGATAAGATTTCGTGTAGTTTTCAATTTATTTACAGTATTTTTAAACAAATTTTTGTATCCAGCATCACGTTCCCGTAAAGCTACCTTGTTACGACTTCAGCTCAATCAAAAACAATTTTCTAAAAAAGCATTGTCAAAAAGACCAAAACTTTCTGTTCAGCACTATTTTTTGAAAAACCTTTTTTTTCAAGCTGTGACGGGCGGTGTGTACAAAACCAAAGTACAATTTCACCATGACATGCTGATCCATGATTACTTGTGATTCCAGCTTCATGAGTGCGAATTTCAGCACTCAATTCGAAAAAAAAAATTTTTTTAGATTTGCTCCGAATTGAATCATTGCATCTTTTTGTAATTTTTAATGTAGTACGTTTGTAGCCCAATTCATTAGGGTCATAAAGACTTGACGTAATCCTTTTTCAATTAGCTTATTACTAAATTTCTCTTAAAAGTACTCGTAATGAAATAACAAAACTTAACTAAATAAGACAAGGGTTTCGTTCGTTTTAGAAATAAATCTAACACTTCACAGCACGAACTGACGACAGCCATGCAACACCTGTAAAAAAATATTTTTGTTAAACAAAAATCTATTTTGAGAAAGATTTAATTTTTTTCTAGAATTGGTAAGATTTGTCGCGTATTCTCGCATTAAACAACATACTCCACCACATGTGTTGGCTCCCGCCAATACCTTTGAATTTCAGCTTTGCAACAATACTCTTCAGGCGGAATGTTTTTCATGTTAACTTCGAAAGCCAATTTTTAATAAACTTTTCAAACACTCATAATTTACGGCATAAACTACTGGGGTACCTAATCCCATTTGATACTTATGCTTTCGTTCCTCATCGTCAGTAAAAAGATCAAGTTAACTGCTTTCGCTTTTGGCATTCTTTTTAAAATCATCGAATTTCACCTCTAATTTAAAAATTCTGTTAACCTCTGATCTAACTCGAGTTTTTCAATTTTTAGTGCCTTTTGAAAAAAGTTTCACTTTTGTAACACTAAAACGTAAAAACAAACTACGAACCCTTTACGCCAAATCATTCTAAATAACGTTAACCTCCTCCGTTTAACCGCAACTGCTGGCACGAAGTTTGTTGAGATTTTTTTTTGGTTCAGTCAATCTCTTCCCAAATAATTGCTTTTACAGCGAGCTGCCTTCATCAGCAACACAATGTCACTAGGTCAAGCGTTAAGCTCATTGCCTAAAATTCCTCACTGCTGCCTAAAAAAAAGACTAGACTTTTTTCAGTTCTAGTGTGACCGATCATTCTTTCGAAACGGTTAAAGATCAACGGTTTGGTAAGCTTTTACCTTACCAACAACCTAATCTTTTTAAAACCCTTTTTTTGAAGAGATAACTCTATAATTCAGTATTTAATTCTGATTCAAAAAGTAAGTTTTTTTAAAATTACTCACCAATTCACTATGTGTTAACATTCAATTTGCATGTGTTATGTGCATTGCAAACGTTAATTCTGAGCAAGGTTCAAACTCAAAATGATGTAAAAGTATTTTTGATAAAATACTTTAAAAAAAAATTTTGGAAATAATTAGAATTGAACTAACAACCTCATACTTGCAAAATATGTGCTTTACCTGATTAAGCTATATTCCCAAAAGGTTTAGTATATTTGCGCTTAAAACATTACGGTTATTACACGTAATACCTATTAAAGTGATAATCTTTCACATTATTTTTGATTTATTTAACACTAGAAAACATATATTTTTAAAGAAAGCTTTTTGCTTATATTTAATCAGCAATTTTCTTTAAAGTACTTAGCTAAACAACGATGCTATTTTAACAATTGTTGCACCAGAGGTACTTTTAATTAGGTCCTCTCGTACTATAATTAACTCTTTTCAGTTTTCACACATCCACAAAAGATAAGGACCAAACTGCCTCACGGCGTTCTGAACCCAGCTCGCGTACCATTTTATTTGGCGAACAACCAAACCCTAAGCACCTGCTTCAGCACTAGGAAATGATGAGCCGACATCGAGGTCCCAAAATGCTCTGTCAATAAGGACTTTTGAGAGCAATTAGGCTGTTATCCCTAGGGTAACTTTTATTCGATAAGCGGTAAAATTTCCATAAAAAATTACCGGATCACTATAACCAGCTTACGCTCCTGTTCGAAAAGTTTTTCTCGCAGTCAAACAAACTTTTGCTATTACACTCACCAGTAAAAAGGTTTTTACTTGAGTTTATCTTATGTGCTCCTTCGTTACCTTTTAGAAGGAAACCGCCCCAGTTAAACTAGCAGGTATAAACTTTTCCAAAACAATTTTATTTGGTTAGCTTCATTTTTTTTGAAGAACGGTATCTCAAAAAGTGTTAACACACTCCCGTCTATTCTGCACATAAAAAAAAACATCGCAATAAATACGTCAAGTAAAGCTCCTAGGGTCTTTCTGTCCATTTGCAGAAAACTCGTATCTTCACGAGTATTCCAATTTCGCAGAGACTTTTCAAGAGACAGTAAAAAAATTATTACGCCATTCATGCACGTCACTAATTAGGTGACAAGGAATTACGCTACATTATGATTTTCAGAGTTAAAACCGCCGTTTACTTGAGATTAAAGCAAATGCGCTTACATTTGCTTTTTAACTTTTAAGCACCGGGCAGGCGTCAGCCTCTATACATCATTTCACAACTTTGCAGAGACCTATGTTTTTGTTAAACAGTTATTTTTTCCTTTTTAGTGCCAACTCAAAAACATTTTTTTCTGTAATTAAGTCACCTTTTATCCCGAAGTTACAAGGCTATTTTGCCGAGTTCCTTTTGAAAAGTTATCCCTTCACCTTAGTATTTTCTACCTGTCCACCAGTGTCGGATTCAGTACGGTTAACGATAATAAAACGCTTTTTCTTGAAAAATTTTAAAATTTCTTAGTTAATTTCTAAAAAATTTGTTAATTTTTGTCACGTTTTTGAAAAATTTTTATCAACACCCATCAAAAAAAGTTTTCACTTTTACTCTTAGGGACCGTTTATGTAAAAGAAAATATTTCTTTAATGAAGTTCAACTTTACATTAAAAACCTTTGACTTTTGGTGAGAACAATTAATAAATGTTCTTTCTCGCTACTCATATCAACAGTATTACTTTCAATGTTTTCACCAAATCTTACAAAATGGCTTTAAAAACTTATGAAACATTTCTGCTACCAATTCAAACAAAGCTTGAATTTTACCATTTCGGAAAATTTTTGAAATCCTATTAAATTTTCAGTGCAAAACATTTTATCAAGTGAGCTATTACGCTATCTTTAAAGAATGGCTGCTTCCAAGCCTACCTTCTTGGTTTTATAAATGTTTTAACGTCTTTAAACTTTTCAATTTTTTGGGTCCTTAATGTGTAATCTGGGCTGTTTCCCTTTAAACATAAAATCTTTGCACTTTATGTCTGTTTGCTTAATTTTTTTTTTTTTGCATTCAAAGTTTTCAACAAATCAGTAAATTTTGAAATCCCTTTTTTGAAAAAGTACTCTATCTCAAAAAAATTAAATTAAACACTTTACTAAAATAAATTTCGCAGAAAACCAGCTATTTCCAAGTTCGATTGGCATTTCACCACTAACCACAAATCATCTCAATATTTTGCAACATATACGAGTTCAGCCTTCAAAAAAAAGTTTCCTTTATGTTTATCAGCTTGTTCATGGTTAGATCACTTGGTTTCGGGTATTACAGTGAAGACTTAAAACTTTTTATATAAAAAATGTTTTCACTTCGTTTAACATTAAACAAATTTAAACTCGCCTACACTATAAACTTGTTGATCCCTTATGCAAAAGGTACTCTTGTCACTTTGTAAGCTCCAATTGTTTTAAGCATTAAGTTTCAATATTTTTTCAAAATTAATTTTTCTATTTCACCTTTCCCTTACGGTACTTTTCACTATTCGTTATCAAATTTTTTAGGTGTTGAAGATGGTTCTCCAAAATTCTTTCAAAATCTGTTTTCAAAATACTAAAAAAGCTTTCAATAAAAATTTTACAGGATTGAAACCTTTTATTATACATTTTTCGAATTTTTACACTAAAAACTAAACCTAAACCACATTAGCTCGCCGCTATTAATGGTCTCTCTGTTGATTTCTCTTCATTGGATACTTAGATGTTTCAGTTAACCAACGAATAAAAAGCTTAAAGCTTATGGTTTCCCATGAAATAAGCGTTCGAAATAAAATTTTATTTTGTTCGAGCGTTTCGTTAAAATATAACGTTCAAAATTCTTGATACGAAAGGTATTCGCTTAATGCTTTTTTAAAGACCAAAGATGGAGTTGAACCATCATTTTTTGAGTTGCAATCAAAAACATTTTCCAGTTATGTTATTCAGTCACACAATAAAAAGAATTTTTTAGACCTTTCACTTTTAAAGGCAAATTTGCGAAAAAAGGATTTGAACCTTTAACCTTTAGGTCATGAGCCTAATAAGCTGCCAAATTGCTCTATTTCACAAAAGTTACCAAAGATAGGACTTGAACCTACATGCTTTTAAAACTGCTTTGGAATCTAAACCCAACGTGTTTACCTGATTTTCACCACTTTGGCAAAAAAAGTATAAAATTAAATAAACTTTTTTAATGAAATTTGTAAGAAACGTTCTAAATAGACAAATAACAATTTATTTGTCACTGGCAAATTTTGAACTGTTTTTGTTCTATGCCTTTCAGAAAAGCTCATTTTTGCAAATAAAATAACCTTAGAAAAATTTGCAATTTTTTCTATTGTTTGACTAGAATGCATTAAAATATTTTTTTTTTCCATGTGTAATTGTTTTGCAAAAAAATTATTTTTTGTAAGTTTTTTAACCCGAACTTTTAACACAGAGCCAATCTTTGGAAGAAATTCTCGTAAAAAAATCAAATAAAAAAGTAAAAAAGTAATAATCAACCAAAATATTTGGTTAAAAAACGTTATTTTATCGAACTGAGGCATTTTTATTAAAAACAGAAAAAAGTCTTACCAGCTTGCTTTTAAAATACCAAAAAAACAATCAACTCGTTTTCTAAAAATAATTTTTGAGCACCGGAAAATTCTTAAAACTGACTTTGAACGAAGAGTGTACACACAAAAATTACATCTTTTATTAGCAGAATCAAAATTTGATATGTTTTTAAAACATAAAACATTTAAAGAATAACGAACCTTTAAAGGAATCTTTTTATTTGAAATAAAAAATTTTAATAATGTTTTAGAAACTTCTTTGTACAGAAAATTTTTTCGTATTTGTTTATCTTTTATTATTCCCATTCCAAAGCACCAATTTTCCAAGCATAAATAAAACCTATTATAAGCTCTATTAAAAAATCAATCATGACCCAAAACCCAAAATAATTTAATTGACACAAAACCGATACCCAAGGATATAAAAACATGGCTTCTAAATCAAATACTATAAACAAGATTGCAACAATATAAAAACGTACATCAAATGCATTTCTTGCATCTTCATATGGATCAAATCCACATTCATACGCTGAAAGCTTTTCAGTATCTGGTATGTTAACAGAAAAAATAATCGATGCAAAAAAAATTATTAATGCTAAAATGACTGCAAACATCACTAAAAGCATAATTGAAAAATATTCTTGATAAAATAAAAATAACATGTTGAAAAATTTTCTTATTCAAAATTTTGTGTGTTCCAAGGATTTTCAAAATCAAATGTTCTAAATTCTTGCGAAAGTTCTAATGGCTCACAAAAAACTCTTTTTTTAGTTTCATCAAAACGAATTTCTATAAAGCCAGACAAAGGAAAATCTTTTCGCAAAGGAAAACCTTCAAAACCATAATCCGTAAGAATTCTTCTCAAATCCGGATGCCCTAAAAAAAAAATACCAAACATGTCCCAAATTTCTCGTTCACACCAATTCGCAGAAGAAAATATATGACATGCACTAAAAACAAAGTTGTTTTCATTTATTCTAGTTTTAACTCGCAACCTTACGTTAAACTGAAAACTCATTAACTCATAAGACAATTCAAAACGGTCCTTGTTTTCTGGAAAGTCACTGCAACTTATGCATGAAAGCATTTCAAAACGACAATTAAAATGATTACGCAAGAAAAACAAAACAAATGGAATGTTTTGAGGACTTATGAACAAAACAATTTCTTCCGAAAACACGTGACAAGTTTCAACAGGCAATTTATTAGACAAATACTGACAGAAAGTTAATGAAATATTTTTTAACATAATTTTACTTCAAATCTAACATTTTTCTCATTTCGCGAAGAGTTTTTCGAAAATGTTGTACTTTACAGAGCCCAAACACCTTTCTCAAGGTGTGTAAGCGGGCATTTTTCACGAGTAAAAATAAATCACTTCGTGAAAGGGTTGTGCTGCCGAACGCATTTTTCATTGCGTTCTTATACATAACAAATTTCTTAAGAAATCAATAAAAGATAACTAAAAATCAACAAAAAGCAAGTTAAACTGATCTTTTTGACCTGAAAAAGATCAATTTCCTCAAGAAATCAACAAAAGATGCTTAATTGCCTGAAATTAAGCAAAAACAAAAAACATAAGCAATTCTGCTTAATTGCCTGAAATGAAGCAGAATTGCTTATGTTTTGTGTGTTTCCTTATGTTTTTGCTTCATTTTGCCTGGAAATGACAATTTTCGTTCATCTTTTTTAGTGTTTGTTAATCTTTTTGTCATTTTTGCCTGGAAATGACAATTTTTGTTCATCTTTTTTAGTGTTTGTTAATCTTTTTGTCATTTTTGCCTGGAAATGACAATTTTTGTTCATCTTTTTTAGTGTTTGTTAATCTTTTTGTCATTTTTGCCTGAAAATGACAATTTTTGTTCATCTTTTTTAGTGTTTGTTAATCTTTTTGTCATCTTTGCCTGGAAATGACAATTTTTGTTCATCTTTTTTAGTGTTTGTTAATCTTTTTGTCATCTTTGCCTGGAAATGACAATTTTTGTTCATCTTTTTTAGTGTTTGTTAATCTTTTTGTCATTTTTGCCTGGAAATGACAATTTTTGTTCATCTTTTTAGTGTTTGTTAATCTTTTTGTCATTTTTGCCTGGAAATGACAATTTTTGTTCATCTTTTTAGTGTTTGTTAATCTTTTTGTCATTTTTGCCTGGAAATGACAATTTTTGTTCATCTTTTTAGTGTTTGTTAATCTTTTTGTCATTTTTGCCTGGAAATGACAATTTTTGTTCATCTTTTTAGTGTTTGTTAATCTTTTTGTCATTTTTGCCTGGAAATGACAATTTTTGTTCATCTTTTTAGTGTTTGTTAATCTTTTTGTCATTTTTGCCTGGAAATGACAATTTTTGTTCATCTTTTTAGTGTTTGTTAATCTTTTTGTCATTTTTGCCTGGAAATGACAATTTTTGTTCATCTTTTTAGTGTTTGTTAATCTTTTTGTCATTTTTGCCTGGAAATGACAATTTTTGTTCATCTTTTTAGTGTTTGTTAATCTTTTTGTCATTTTTGCCTGGAAATGACAATTTTTGTTCATCTTTTTAGTGTTTGTTAATCTTTTTGTCATTTTTGCCTGGAAATGACAATTTTTGTTCATCTTTTTAGTGTTTGTTAATCTTTTTGTCATTTTTGCCTGGAAATGACAATTTTTGTTCATCTTTTTAGTGTTTGTTAATCTTTTTGTCATTTTTGCCTGGAAATGACAATTTTTGTTCATCTTTTTTAGTGTTTGTTAATCTTTTTGTCATTTTTGCCTGGAAATGACAATTTTTGTTCATCTTTTTTAGTGTTTGTTAATCTTTTTGTCATTTTTGCCTGGAAATGACAATTTTTGTTCATCTTTTTTAGTTTTTGTTAATCTTTTTATCATTTTTGCCTGGAAATGACAATTTTTGTTCATCTTTTTGTCATTTTTGCCTGGAAATGACAATTTTTGTTCATCTTTTTTAGTGTTTGTTAATCTTTTTGTCATTTTTGCCTGGAAATGACAATTTTTGTTCATCTTTTTTAGTGTTTGTTAATCTTTTTGTCATTTTTGCCTGGAAATGACAATTTTTGTTCATCTTTTTTAGTGTTTGTTAATCTTTTTGTCATTTTTGCCTGGAAATGACAATTTTTGTTCATCTTTTTTAGTGTTTGTTAATCTTTTTGTCATTTTTGCCTGGAAATGACAATTTTTGTTCATCTTTTTTAGTGTTTGTTAATCTTTTTGTCATTTTTGCCTGGAAATGACAATTTTTGTTCATCTTTTTTAGTGTTTGTTAATCTTTTTGTCATTTTTGCCTGGAAATGACAATTTTTGTTCATCTTTTTAGTGTTTGTTAATCTTTTTGTCATTTTTGCCTGGAAATGACAATTTTTGTTCATCTTTTTTAGTGTTTGTTAATCTTTTTGTCATTTTTGCCTGGAAATGACAATTTTTGTTCATCTTTTTTAGTGTTTGTTAATCTTTTTGTCATTTTTGCCTGGAAATGACAATTTTTGTTCATCTTTTTTAGTGTTTGTTAATCTTTTTGTCATTTTTGCCTGGAAATGACAATTTTTGTTCATCTTTTTTAGTGTTTGTTAATCTTTTTGTCATTTTTGCCTGGAAATGACAATTTTTGTTCATCTTTTTTAGTGTTTGTTAATCTTTTTGTCATTTTTGCCTGGAAATGACAATTTTTGTTCATCTTTTTTAGTGTTTGTTAATCTTTTTGTCATTTTTGCCTGAAAATGACAATTTTTGTTCATCTTTTTTAGTGTTTGTTAATCTTTTTGTCATCTTTGCCTGGAAATGACAATTTTTATTCATCTTTTTTAGTGTTTGTTAATCTTTTTGTCATCTTTGCCTGGAAATGACAATTTTTGTTCATCTTTTTTAGTGTTTGTTAATCTTTTTGTCATTTTTGCCTGGAAATGACAATTTTTGTTCATCTTTTTAGTGTTTGTTAATCTTTTTGTCATTTTTGCCTGGAAATGACAATTTTTGTTCATCTTTTTTAGTGTTTGTTAATCTTTTTGTCATTTTTGCCTGGAAATGACAATTTATGTTCATCTTTTTTAGTGTTTGTTAATCTTTTTGTCATTTTTGCCTAGAAATGACAATTTTTGTTCATCTTTTTTAGTGTTTGTTAATCTTTTTGTCATCTTTGCCTGGAAATGACAATTTTTGTTCATCTTTTTTAGTGTTTGTTAATCTTTTTGTCATTTTTGCCTGGAAATGACAATTTTTGTTCATCTTTTTTAGTGTTTGTTAATCTTTTTGTCATTTTTGCCTGGAAATGACAATTTTTGTTCATCTTTTTAGTGTTTGTTAATCTTTTTGTCATTTTTGCCTGGAAATGACAATTTTTGTTCATCTTTTTTAGTGTTTGTTAATCTTTTTGTCATTTTTGCCTAGAAATGACAATTTTTGTTCATCTTTTTTAGTGTTTGTTAATCTTTTTGTCATTTTTGCCTGGAAATGACAATTTTTGTTCATCTTTTTGTCATTTTTGCCTAGAAATGACAATTTTTGTTCATCTTTTTTAGTGTTTGTTAATCTTTTTGTCATTTTTGCCTAGAAATGACAATTTTTGTTCATCTTTTTTAGTGTTTGTTAATCTTTTTGTCATTTTTGCCTGGAAATGACAATTTTTGTTCATCTTTTTTAGTGTTTGTTAATCTTTTTGTCATTTTTGCCTGGAAATGACAATTTTTGTTCATCTTTTTTAGTGTTTCTTAATCTTTTTGTCATTTTTGCCTGGAAATGACAATTTTTGTTCATCTTTTTTAGTGTTTCTTAATCTTTTTGTCATTTTTGCCTGGAAATGACAATTTTTGTTCATCTTTTTTAGTGTTTCTTAATCTTTTTGTCATTTTTGCCTGGAAATGACAATTTTTGTTCATCTTTTTTAGTGTTTCTTAATCTTTTTGTCATTTTTGCCTGGAAATGACAATTTTTGTTCATCTTTTTTAGTATTTGTTAATCTTTTTGTCATTTTTGCCTGGAAATGACAATTTTTGTTCATCTTTTTTAGTGTTTGTTAATCTTTTTGTCATTTTTGCCTGGAAATGACAATTTTTGTTCATCTTTTTTAGTGTTTGTTAATCTTTTTGTCATTTTTGCCTGGAAATGACAATTTTTGTTCATCTTTTTTAGTGTTTGTTCATCTTTTTGTCATTTTTGCCTGGAAATGACAATTTTTGTTCATCTTTTTTAGTGTTTCTTAATCTTTTTGTCATTTTTGCCTGGAAATGACAATTTTTGTTCATCTTTTTTAGTGTTTCTTAATCTTTTTGTCATTTTTGCCTGGAAATGACAATTTTTGTTCATCTTTTTTAGTGTTTCTTAATCTTTTTGTCATTTTTGCCTGGAAATGACAATTTTTGTTCATCTTTTTTAGTGTTTCTTAATCTTTTTGTCATTTTTGCCTGGAAATGACAATTTTTGTTCATCTTTTTTAGTGTTTATTAATCTTTTTGTCATTTTTGCCTGGAAATGACAATTTTTGTTCATCTTTTTTAGTGTTTGCTAATCTTTTTGTCATTTTTGCCTAGAAATGACAATTTTTGTTCATCTTTTTTAGTGTTTGTTAATCTTTTTGTCATTTTTGCCTGAAAATGACAATTTTTGTTCATCTTTTTTAGTGTTTGTTAATCTTTTTGTCATTTTTGCCTGAAAATGACAATTTTTGTTCATCTTTTTTAGTGTTTGTTAATCTTTTTGTCATTTTTGCCTGGAAATGACAATTTTTGTTCATCTTTTTTAGTGTTTGTTAATCTTTTTGTCATTTTTGCCTAGAAATGACAATTTTTGTTCATCTTTTTTAGTGTTTGTTAATTTTTTTGTCATTTTTGCCTGGAAATGACAATTTTTGTTCATCTTTTTTAGTGTTTGTTAATCTTTTTGTCATTTTTGCCTGGAAATGACAATTTTTGTTCATCTTTTTTAGTGTTTGTTAATCTTTTTGTCATTTTTGCCTGGAAATGACAATTTTTGTTCATCTTTTTAGTGTTTGTTAATCTTTTTGTCATTTTTGCCTGGAAATGACGATTTTTGTTCATCTTTTTAGTGTTTGTTAATCTTTTTGTCATTTTTGCCTGGAAATGACAATTTTTGTTCATCTTTTTAGTGTTTGTTAATCTTTTTGTCATTTTTGCCTGGAAATGACAATTTTTGTTCATCTTTTTAGTGTTTGTTAATCTTTTTGTCATTTTTGCCTAGAAATGACAATTTTTGTTCATCTTTTTAGTGTTTGTTAATCTTTTTGTCATTTTTGCCTAGAAATGACAATTTTTGTTCATCTTTTTAGTGTTTGTTAATCTTTTTGTCATTTTTGCCTGGAAATGACAATTTTTGTTCATCTTTTGTCATTTTTGCCTAGAAATGACAATTTTTGTTCATCTTTTTAGTGTTTGTTAATCTTTTTGTCATTTTTGCCTGGAAATGACAATTTTTGTTCATCTTTTTAGTGTTTGTTAATCTTTTTGTCATTTTTGCCTGGAAATGACAATTTTTGTTCATCTTTTTAGTGTTTCTTAATCTTTTTGTCATTTTTGCCTGGAAATGACAATTTTTGTTCATCTTTTTAGTGTTTGTTAATCTTTTTGTCATTTTTGCCTGGAAATGACAATTTTTGTTCATCTTTTTAGTGTTTCTTAATCTTTTTGTCATTTTTGCCTGGAAATGACAATTTTTGTTCATCTTTTTAGTGTTTCTTAATCTTTTTGTCATTTTTGCCTGGAAATGACAATTTTTGTTCATCTTTTTAGTATTTGTTAATCTTTTTGTCATTTTTGCCTGGAAATGACAATTTTTGTTCATCTTTTTAGTATTTGTTAATCTTTTTGTCATTTTTGCCTGGAAATGACAATTTTTGTTCATCTTTTTAGTGTTTGTTAATCTTTTTGTCATTTTTGCCTGGAAATGACAATTTTTGTTCATCTTTTTAGTGTTTGTTAATCTTTTTGTCATTTTTGCCTGGAAATGACAATTTTTGTTCATCTTTTTAGTGTTTGTTAATCTTTTTGTCATTTTTGCCTGGAAATGACAATTTTTGTTCATCTTTTTAGTGTTTCTTAATCTTTTGTCATTTTTGCCTGGAAATGACAATTTTTGTTCATCTTTTTAGTGTTTCTTAATCTTTTTGTCATTTTTGCCTGGAAATGACAATTTTTGTTCATCTTTTTAGTGTTTCTTAATCTTTTTGTCATTTTTGCCTGGAAATGACAATTTTTGTTCATCTTTTTAGTGTTTCTTAATCTTTTTGTCATTTTTGCCTAGAAATGACAATTTTTGTTCATCTTTTTAGTGTTTGTTAATCTTTTTGTCATTTTTGCCTGGAAATGACAATTTTTGTTCATCTTTTTAGTGTTTGTTAATCTTTTTGTCATTTTTGCCTGGAAATGACAATTTTTGTTCATCTTTTTAGTGTTTGTTAATCTTTTTGTCATTTTTGCCTGGAAATGACAATTTTTGTTCATCTTTTTAGTGTTTCTTAATCTTTTTGTCATTTTTGCCTGGAAATGACAATTTTTGTTCATCTTTTTAGTGTTTCTTAATCTTTTTGTCATTTTTGCCTGGAAATGACAATTTTTGTTCATCTTTTTTAGTGTTTGCTAATCTTTTTGTCATTTTTGCCTAGAAATGACAATTTTTGTTCATCTTTTTAGTGTTTGTTAATCTTTTTGTCATTTTTGCCTGAAAATGACAATTTTTGTTCATCTTTTTAGTGTTTGTTAATCTTTTTGTCATTTTTGCCTGAAAATGACAATTTTTGTTCATCTTTTTAGTGTTTGTTAATCTTTTTGTCATTTTTGCCTGGAAATGACAATTTTTGTTCATCTTTTTAGTGTTTGTTAATCTTTTTGTCATTTTTGCCTAGAAATGACAATTTTTGTTCATCTTTTTAGTGTTTGTTAATTTTTTTGTCATTTTTGCCTGGAAATGACAATTTTTGTTCATCTTTTTAGTGTTTGTTAATCTTTTTGTCATTTTTGCCTGGAAATGACAATTTTTGTTCATCTTTTTAGTGTTTGTTAATCTTTTTGTCATTTTTGCCTGGAAATGACAATTTTTGTTCATCTTTTTAGTGTTTGTTAATCTTTTTGTCATTTTTGCCTGGAAATGACGATTTTTGTTCATCTTTTTAGTGTTTGTTAATCTTTTTGTCATTTTTGCCTGGAAATGACAATTTTTGTTCATCTTTTTAGTGTTTGTTAATCTTTTGTCATTTTTGCCTGGAAATGACAATTTTTGTTCATCTTTTTAGTGTTTGTTAATCTTTTTGTCATTTTTGCCTAGAAATGACAATTTTTGTTCATCTTTTTAGTGTTTGTTAATCTTTTTGTCATTTTTGCCTAGAAATGACAATTTTTGTTCATCTTTTTAGTGTTTGTTAATCTTTTTGTCATTTTTGCCTGGAAATGACAATTTTTGTTCATCTTTTTTAGTGTTTGTTAATCTTTTTGTCATTTTTGCCTGGAAATGACAATTTTTGTTCATCTTTTTTAGTGTTTGTTAATCTTTTTGTCATTTTTGCCTGGAAATGACAATTTTTGTTCATCTTTTTAGTGTTTGTTAATCTTTTGTCATTTTTGCCTGGAAATGACAATTTTTGTTCATCTTTTTTAGTGTTTGTTAATCTTTTTGTCATTTTTGCCTGGAAATGACAATTTTTATTCATCTTTTTTAGTGTTTGTTAATCTTTTTGTCATTTTTGCCTGGAAATAACAATTTTTGTTCATCTTTTTTAGTGTTTGTTAATCTTTTTGTCATTTTTGCCTGGAAATGACGCAAAATTGCTTATGTTTTGTGTGTTTCCTTATGTTTTTGCTTCATTTTGCCTGAAATGAAGCAACAATTCAAAAAAGATAAGGCGGTTTTGCCCTTCAAGATTGTCAAAGATTTGAAAAATGTTGTTTTTTACCTGGAATTTTTCATTTTTTTCAAAAAAAGATAAGGAACTCAAGAAAAGATAAGCAAAAAACCACAAAAGATAAGGAACTCAAGAAAAGATAAGGCGATTTTGCCCTTCAAGATTGTCGAAGATTTGAAAAATGTTGTTTTTTACCTGGAATTTTTCATTTTTTCAAAAAAGATAAGGAACTCAAGAAAAGATAAGCAAAAACCACAAAAGATAAGGAACTCAAGAAAAGATAAGGCGATTTTGCCCTTCAAGATTGTCGAAGATTTGAAAAATGTTGTTTTTTACCTGGAATTTTTCATTTTTTTCAAAAAAAGATAAGGAACTCAAGAAAAGATAAGCAAAAAACCACAAAAGATAAGGAACTCAAGAAAAGATAAGGCGATTTTGCCCTTCAAGATTGTCGAAGATTTGAAAAATGTTGTTTTTTACCTGGAATTTTTCATTTTTTTCAAAAAAAGATAAGGAACTCAAGAAAAGATAAGCAAAAAACCACAAAAGATAAGGAACTCAAGAAAAGATAAGGCGATTTTGCCCTTCAAGATTGTCGAAGATTTGAAAAATGTTGTTTTTTACCTGGAATTTTTCATTTTTTTCAAAAAAAGATAAGGAACTCAAGAAAAGATAAGCAAAAAAGCACAAAAGATAAGGAACTCAAGAAAAGATAAGCAAAAAACCACAAAAGATAAGGAACTCAAGAAAAGATAAGGCGATTTTGCCCTTCAAGATTGTCGAAGATTTGAAAAATGTTGTTTTTTACCTGGAATTTTTCATTTTTTCAAAAAAGATAAGGAACTCAAGAAAAGATAAGCAAAAACCACAAAAGATAAGGAACTCAAGAAAAAGATAAGGCGATTTTGCCCTTCAAGATTGTCGAAGATTTGAAAAATGTTGTTTTTTACCTGGAATTTTTCATTTTTTCAAAAAAGATAAGGAACTCAAGAAAAGATAAGCAAAAACCACAAAAGATAAGGAACTCAAGAAAAGATAAGGCGATTTTGCCCTTCAAGATTGTCGAAGATTTGAAAAATGTTGTTTTTTACCTGGAATTTTTCATTTTTTCAAAAAAGATAAGGAACTCAAGAAAAGATAAGCAAAAACCACAAAAGATAAGGAACTCAAGAAAAGATAAGGCGATTTTGCCCTTCAAGATTGTCGAAGATTTGAAAAATGTTGTTTTTTACCTGGAATTTTTCATTTTTTCAAAAAAGATAAGGAACTCAAGAAAAGATAAGCAAAAACCACAAAAGATAAGGAACTCAAGAAAAGATAAGGCGATTTTGCCCTTCAAGATTGTCGAAGATTTGAAAAATGTTGTTTTTTACCTGGAATTTTTCATTTTTTCAAAAAAGATAAGGAACTCAAGAAAAGATAAGCAAAAACCACAAAAGATAAGGAACTCAAGAAAAGATAAGGCGATTTTGCCCTTCAAGATTGTCGAAGATTTGAAAAATGTTGTTTTTTACCTGGAATTTTTCATTTTTTCAAAAAAGATAAGGAACTCAAGAAAAGATAAGCAAAAAAACCACAAAAGATAAGGAACTCAAGAAAAGATAAGGCGATTTTGCCCTTCAAGATTGTCGAAGATTTGAAAAATGTTGTTTTTTACCTGGAATTTTTCATTTTTTCAAAAAAAGATAAGGAACTCAAGAAAAGATAAGCAAAAAACCACAAAAGATAAGGAACTCAAGAAAAAGATAAGGCGATTTTGCCCTTCAAGATTGTCGAAGATTTGAAAAATGTTGTTTTTTACCTGGAATTTTTCATTTTTTCAAAAAAAGATAAGGAACTCAAGAAAAGATAAGCAAAAAAACCACAAAAGATAAGGAACTCAAGAAAAGATAAGGCGATTTTGCCCTTCAAGATTGTCGAAGATTTGAAAAATGTTGTTTTTTACCTGGAATTTTTCATTTTTTCAAAAAAAGATAAGGAACTCAAGAAAAGATAAGCAAAAAACCACAAAAGATAAGGAACTCAAGAAAAGATAAGGCGATTTTGCCCTTCAAGATTGTCGAAGATTTGAAAAATGTTGTTTTTTACCTGGAATTTTTCATTTTTTCAAAAAAAGATAAGGAACTCAAGAAAAGATAAGCAAAAAACCACAAAAGATAAGGAACTCAAGAAAAGATAAGGCGATTTTGCCCTTCAAGATTGTCGAAGATTTGAAAAATGTTGTTTTTTACCTGGAATTTTTCATTTTTTCAAAAAAAGATAAGGAACTCAAGAAAAGATAAGCAAAAAAACCACAAAAAGATAAGGAACTCAAGAAAAGATAAGGCGATTTTGCCCTTCAAGATTGTCGAAGATTTGAAAAATGTTGTTTTTTTACCTGGAATTTTTCATTTTTCAAAAAAAGATAAGGAACTCAAGAAAAGATAAGCAAAAAACCACAAAAGATAAGGAACTCAAGAAAAGATAAGGCGATTTTGCCCTTCAAGATTGTCGAAGATTTGAAAAATGTTGTTTTTTACCTGGAATTTTTCATTTTTTTCAAAAAAAGATAAGGAACTCAAGAAAAGATAAGCAAAAAACCACAAAAGATAAGGAACTCAAGAAAAGATAAGGCGATTTTGCCCTTCAAGATTGTCGAAGATTTGAAAAATGTTGTTTTTTACCTGGAATTTTTCATTTTTTTCAAAAAAAGATAAGGAACTCAAGAAAAGATAAGCAAAAAACCACAAAAGATAAGGAACTCAAGAAAAGATAAGGCGATTTTGCCCTTCAAGATTGTCGAAGATTTGAAAAATGTTGTTTTTACCTGGAATTTTTCATTTTTTCAAAAAAAGATAAGGAACTCAAGAAAAGATAAGCAAAAAACCACAAAAGATAAGGAACTCAAGAAAAAGATAAGGCGATTTTGCCCTTCAAGATTGTCGAAGATTTGAAAAATGTTGTTTTTTACCTGGAATTTTTCATTTTTTTCAAAAAAAGATAAGGAACTCAAGAAAAGATAAGCAAAAAACCACAAAAGATAAGGAACTCAAGAAAAGATAAGGCGATTTTGCCCTTCAAGATTGTCGAAGATTTGAAAAATGTTGTTTTTTACCTGGAATTTTTCATTTTTTTCAAAAAGATAAGGAACTCAAGAAAAGATAAGCAAAAAACCACAAAAAGATAAGGAACTCAAGAAAAAGATAAGGCGATTTTGCCCTTCAAGATTGTCGAAGATTTGAAAAATGTTGTTTTTTACCTGGAATTTTTCATTTTTTCAAAAAAAGATAAGGAACTCAAGAAAAGATAAGCAAAAAACCACAAAAGATAAGGAACTCAAGAAAAGATAAGGCGATTTTGCCCTTCAAGATTGTCGAAGATTTGAAAAATGTTGTTTTTTACCTGGAATTTTTCATTTTTTTCAAAAAAAGATAAGGAACTCAAGAAAAGATAAGCAAAAAAGCCACAAAAGATAAGGAACTCAAGAAAAGATAAGCAAAAAACCACAAAAGATAAGGAACTCAAGAAAAGATAAGGCGATTTTGCCCTTCAAGATTGTCGAAGATTTGAAAAATGTTGTTTTTTACCTGGAATTTTTCATTTTTTTCAAAAAAAGATAAGGAACTCAAGAAAAGATAAGCAAAAAAAACCACAAAAGATAAGGAACTCAAGAAAAAGATAAGGAACTCAACAAAATCGCCTTATCTTTTCTTGAGTTCCTTATCTTTTTTTGAAAAAGAAAAGAAAAAAAGAGAAAAAGAAAAAAGAAAGAGAAAAGAAAAAAAGAAAAAGAGAAAAAAAGAAAAGAAAAAGAAAAAGAAAAGAAAAAAGAAGAAAAGAAAAGAAAAGAAAAGAGAAAAAAGAAAAAGAAAAAAAGAAAAAGAGAAAAAAGAAAAAGAAAAGAGAAAAAGAAAAAGAAAAAGAAAAAGAAAAAAGAAAAAGAAAAAGAAAAGAAAAAGAAAAAGAAAAAGAAAAAGAAAAAGAAAAAGAAAAAAGAAAAAAAGAAAAAAAGAAAAAGAAAAAAAGAAAAAAGAAAAAAGAAAAAGAAAAAGAAAAAGAAAAAAGAAAAAGAAAGAAAAGAAAAAAAAAGAAAAAAAAAGAAAAAAAAAGAAAAAAAAAGAAAAAAAAAGAAAAAAAAAGAAAAAAAAAGAAAAAAAAAGAAAAAAAAAGAAAATTTTACCTGAAATTTTTCTTTTTTTTCAAAAAAAGATAAGGAACTCAAGAAAAGATAAGCAAAAAACCACAAAAGATAAGGAACTCAAGAAAAGATAAGGCGATTTTGCCCTTCAAGATTGTCGAAGATTTGAAAAATGTTGTTTTTACCTGGAATTTTTCATTTTTTCAAAAAAAGATAAGGAACTCAAGAAAAGATAAGCAAAAAACCACAAAAGATAAGGAACTCAAGAAAAGATAAGGCGATTTTGCCCTTCAAGATTGTCGAAGATTTGAAAAATGTTGTTTTTACCTGGAATTTTTCATTTTTTCAAAAAAGATAAGGAACTCAAGAAAAGATAAGCAAAAAAACCACAAAAGATAAGGAACTCAAGAAAAGATAAGGCGATTTTGCCCTTCAAGATTGTCGAAGATTTGAAAAATGTTGTTTTTTACCTGGAATTTTTCATTTTTTTCAAAAAAGATAAGGAACTCAAGAAAAGATAAGCAAAAACCACAAAAGATAAGGAACTCAAGAAAAGATAAGGCGATTTTGCCCTTCAAGATTGTCGAAGATTTGAAAAATGTTTTTTTTTACCTGAAATTTTTCATTTTTTTCAAAAAAAGATAAGGAACTCAAGAAAAGATAAGCAAAAAACCACAAAAGATAAGGAACTCAAGAAAAGATAAGGAACTTAAGAAAAGATAAGGCGATTTTGCCCTTCAAGATTGTCGAAGATTTGAAAAATGTTTTTTTTTACCTGGAATTTTTCATTTTTTTCAAAAAAAGATAAGGAACTCAAGAAAAGATAAGCAAAAAACCACAAAAGATAAGGAACTCAAGAAAAGATAAGGCGATTTTGCCCTTCAAGATTGTCGAAGATTTGAAAAATGTTGTTTTTTACCTGAAATTTTTATTTTTTTCAAAAAGATAAGGAACTCAAGAAAAGATAAGCAAAAACCACAAAAGATAAGGAACTCAAGAAAAGATAAGGCGATTTTGCCCTTCAAGATTGTCGAAGATTTGAAAAATGTTGTTTTTACCTGGAATTTTTCATTTTTTCAAAAAGATAAGGAACTCAAGAAAAGATAAGCAAAAACCACAAAGATAAGGAACTCAAGAAAAGATAAGGCGATTTTGCCCTTCAAGATTGTCGAAGATTTGAAAAATGTTGTTTTTACCTGGAATTTTTCATTTTTTTCAAAAAAGATAAGGAACTCAAGAAAAGATAAGCAAAAACCACAAAAGATAAGGAACTCAAGAAAAGATAAGGCGATTTTGTTGAGTTCCTTATCTTTTTTTGAAAAAAATGAAAAATTCCAGGTAAAAAACAACATTTTTCAAATCTTCGACAATCTTGAAGGGCAAAATCGCCTTATCTTTTCTTGAGTTCCTTATCTTTGTGGTTTTTTTGCTTATCTTTTCTTGAGTTCCTTATCTTTTTTTGAAAAAAATGAAAAATTCCAGGTAAAAACAACATTTTTCAAATCTTCGACAATCTTGAAGGGCGAAATCGCCTTATCTTTCTTGAGTTCCTTATCTTTTGTGGTTTTTGCTTATCTTTTCTTGAGTTCCTTATCTTTTTGAAAAAATAAAAATTTCAGGTAAAAACAACATTTTTCAAATCTTCGACAATCTTGAAGGGCAAAATCGCCTTATCTTTTCTTGAGTTCCTTATCTTTTGTGGTTTTTTGCTTATCTTTTCTTGAGTTCCTTATCTTTTTTTGAAAAAAATGAAAAATTCCAGGTAAAAAAAAACATTTTTCAAATCTTCGACAATCTTGAAGGGCAAAATCGCCTTATCTTTTCTTAAGTTCCTTATCTTTTCTTAAGTTCCTTATCTTTTCTTAAGTTCCTTATCTTTTCTTGAGTTCCTTATCTTTTGTGGTTTTTTGCTTATCTTTTCTTGAGTTCCTTATCTTTTTTTGAAAAAAATGAAAAATTCCAGGTAAAAAAAAACATTTTTCAAATCTTCGACAATCTTGAAGGGCAAAATCGCCTTATCTTTTCTTGAGTTCCTTATCTTTTGTGGTTTTTTGCTTATCTTTTCTTGAGTTCCTTATCTTTTTTTGAAAAAAATGAAAAATTCCAGGTAAAAAACAACATTTTTCAAATCTTCGACAATCTTGAAGGGCAAAATCGCCTTATCTTTTCTTGAGTTCCTTATCTTTTTTTGAAAAAAATGAAAAATTCCAGGTAAAAAACAACATTTTTCAAATCTTCGACAATCTTGAAGGGCAAAATCGCCTTATCTTTTCTTGAGTTCCTTATCTTTTGTGGTTTTTTGCTTATCTTTTCTTGAGTTCCTTATCTTTTTTTGAAAAAAATGAAAAATTTCAGGTAAAAAACAACATTTTTCAAATCTTCGACAATCTTGAAGGGCAAAATCGCCTTATCTTTTTTTGAGTTCCTTATCTTTTGTGGTTTTTTGCTTATCTTTTCTTGAGTTCCTTATCTTTTTTTGAAAAAAATGAAAAATTCCAGGTAAAAAACAACATTTTTCAAATCTTCGACAATCTTGAAGGGCAAAATCGCCTTATCTTTTCTTGAGTTCCTTATCTTTTGTGGTTTTTTGCTTATCTTTTCTTGAGTTCCTTATCTTTTTTTGAAAAAAATGAAAAATTCCAGGTAAAAAACAACATTTTTCAAATCTTCGACAATCTTGAAGGGCAAAATCGCCTTATCTTTTCTTGAGTTCCTTATCTTTTGTGGTTTTTTGCTTATCTTTTCTTGAGTTCCTTATCTTTTTTGAAAAAAATGAAAAATTCCAGGTAAAAAACAACATTTTTCAAATCTTCGACAATCTTGAAGGGCAAAATCGCCTTATCTTTTCTTGAGTTCCTTATCTTTTGTGGTTTTTTGCTTATCTTTTCTTGAGTTCCTTATCTTTTTTTGAAAAAAATGAAAAATTCCAGGTAAAAAACAACATTTTTCAAATCTTCGACAATCTTGAAGGGCAAAATCGCCTTATCTTTTCTTGAGTTCCTTATCTTTTGTGGTTTTTTGCTTATCTTTTCTTGAGTTCCTTATCTTTTTTTGAAAAAAATGAAAAATTCCAGGTAAAAAAACAACATTTTTCAAATCTTCGACAATCTTGAAGGGCAAAATCGCCTTATCTTTTCTTGAGTTCCTTATCTTTTGTGGTTTTTTGCTTATCTTTTCTTGAGTTCCTTATCTTTTTTTGAAAAAATGAAAAATTCCAGGTAAAAAACAACATTTTTCAAATCTTCGACAATCTTGAAGGGCAAAATCGCCTTATCTTTTCTTGAGTTCCTTATCTTTTGTGGTTTTTTGCTTATCTTTTCTTGATTTCCTTATCTTTTTTTGAAAAAAATGAAAAATTCCAGGTAAAAAACAACATTTTTCAAATCTTCGACAATCTTGAAGGGCAAAATCGCCTTATCTTTTCTTGAGTTCCTTATCTTTTGTGGTTTTTTGCTTATCTTTTCTTGAGTTCCTTATCTTTTTTTGAAAAAATGAAAAATTCCAGGTAAAAAACAACATTTTTCAAATCTTCGACAATCTTGAAGGGCAAAATCGCCTTATCTTTTCTTGAGTTCCTTATCTTTTGTGGTTTTTTGCTTATCTTTTCTTGATTTCCTTATCTTTTTTTGAAAAAAATGAAAAATTCCAGGTAAAAAACAACATTTTTCAAATCTTCGACAATCTTGAAGGGCAAAATCGCCTTATCTTTTCTTGAGTTCCTTATCTTTTGTGGTTTTTTGCTTATCTTTTCTTGAGTTCCTTATATTTTGTTGTTTTTTGCTTATGTTTTTGCTTCATTTTGCCTGAAATGAAGCAAAATTGCTTATGTTTTGAGTGTTTCCTTATGTTTTTGCTTCATTTTGCCTGGAATGAAGCAAAATTGCTTATGTTTTGAGTGTTTCCTTATGTTTTTGCTTCATTTTGCCTGGAATGAAGCAAAATTGCTTATGTTTTGAGTGTTTCCTTATGTTTTTGCTTCATTTTGCCTGGAATGAAGCAAAATTGCTTATGTTTTGAGTGTTTCCTTATGTTTTTGCTTCATTTTGCCTGGAATGAAGCAAAATTGCTATGTTTTGAGTGTTTCCTTATGTTTTTGCTTCATTTTGCCTGGAATGAAGCAAAATTGCTTATGTTTTGAGTGTTTCCTTATGTTTTTGCTTCATTTTGCCTGGAATGAAGCAAAATTGCTTATGTTTTGAGTGTTTCCTTATGTTTTTGCTTCATTTTGCCTGGAATGAAGCAAAATTGCTTATGTTTTGAGTGTTTTCTTATGTTTTTGCTTCATTTTGCCTGGAATGAAGCAAAATTGCTATGTTTTGAGTGTTTCCTTATGTTTTTGCTTCATTTTGCCTGGAATGAAGCAAAATTGCTTATGTTTTGAGTGTTTCCTTATGTTTTTGCTTCATTTTGCCTGGAATGAAGCAAAATTGCTTATGTTTTGAGTGTTTCCTTATGTTTTTGCTTCATTTTGCCTGGAATGAAGCAAAATTGCTATGTTTTGAGTGTTTCCTTATGTTTTTGCTTCATTTTGCCTGGAATGAAGCAAAATTGCTTATGTTTTGAGTGTTTCCTTATGTTTTTGCTTCATTTTGCCTGGAATGAAGCAAAATTGCTTATGTTTTGAGTGTTTCCTTATGTTTTTGCTTCATTTTGCCTGGAATGAAGCAAAATTGCTATGTTTTGAGTGTTTCCTTATGTTTTTGCTTCATTTTGCCTGGAATGAAGCAAAATTGCTTATGTTTTGAGTGTTTCCTTATGTTTTTGCTTCATTTTGCCTGGAATGAAGCAAAATTGCTTATGTTTTGAGTGTTTTCTTATGTTTTTGCTTCATTTTGCCTGGAATGAAGCAAAATTGCTTATGTTTTGAGTGTTTCCTTATGTTTTTGCTTCATTTTGCCTGGAATGAAGCAAAATTGCTATGTTTTGAGTGTTTCCTTATGTTTTTGCTTCATTTTGCCTGGAATGAAGCAAAATTGCTTATGTTTTGAGTGTTTCCTTATGTTTTTGCTTCATTTTGCCTGGAATGAAGCAAAATTGCTTATGTTTTGAGTGTTTCCTTATGTTTTTGCTTCATTTTGCCTGGAATGAAGCAAAATTGCTATGTTTTGAGTGTTTCCTTATGTTTTTGCTTCATTTTGCCTGGAATGAAGCAAAATTGCTTATGTTTTGAGTGTTTCCTTATGTTTTTGCTTCATTTTGCCTGGAATGAAGCAAAATTGCTATGTTTTGAGTGTTTCCTTATGTTTTTGCTTCATTTTGCCTGGAATGAAGCAAAATTGCTATGTTTTGAGTGTTTCCTTATGTTTTTGCTTCATTTTGCCTGGAATGAAGCAAAATTGCTTATGTTTTGAGTGTTTCCTTATGTTTTTGCTTCATTTTGCCTGGAATGAAGCAAAATTGCTTATGTTTTGAGTGTTTCCTTATGTTTTTGCTTCATTTTGCCTGGAATGAAGCAAAATTGCTTATGTTTTGAGTGTTTCCTTATGTTTTTGCTTCATTTTGCCTGGAATGAAGCAAAATTGCTTATGTTTTGAGTGTTTCCTTATGTTTTTGCTTCATTTTGCCTGGAATGAAGCAAAATTGCTATGTTTTGAGTGTTTCCTTATGTTTTTGCTTCATTTTGCCTGGAATGAAGCAAAATTGCTATGTTTTGAGTGTTTCCTTATGTTTTTGCTTCATTTTGCCTGGAATGAAGCAAAATTGCTTATGTTTTGAGTGTTTCCTTATGTTTTTGCTTCATTTTGCCTGGAATGAAGCAAAATTGCTTATGTTTTGAGTGTTTCCTTATGTTTTTGCTTCATTTTGCCTGGAATGAAGCAAAATTGCTTATGTTTTGAGTGTTTCCTTATGTTTTTGCTTCATTTTGCCTGGAATGAAGCAAAATTGCTTATGTTTTGAGTGTTTCCTTATGTTTTTGCTTCATTTTGCCTGGAATGAAGCAAAATTGCTTATGTTTTGAGTGTTTCCTTATGTTTTTGCTTCATTTTGCCTGGAATGAAGCAAAATTGCTTATGTTTTGAGTGTTTCCTTATGTTTTTGCTTCATTTTGCCTGGAATGAAGCAAAATTGCTTATGTTTTGAGTGTTTCCTTATGTTTTTGCTTCATTTTGCCTGGAATGAAGCAAAATTGCTTATGTTTTGAGTGTTTCCTTATGTTTTTGCTTCATTTTGCCTGGAATGAAGCAAAATTGCTTATGTTTTGAGTGTTTCCTTATGTTTTTGCTTCATTTTGCCTGGAATGAAGCAAAATTGCTTATGTTTTGAGTGTTTCCTTATGTTTTTGCTTCATTTTGCCTGGAATGAAGCAAAATTGCTATGTTTTGAGTGTTTCCTTATGTTTTTGCTTCATTTTGCCTGGAATGAAGCAAAATTGCTTATGTTTTGAGTGTTTCCTTATGTTTTTGCTTCATTTTGCCTGGAATGAAGCAAAATTGCTTATGTTTTGAGTGTTTCCTTATGTTTTTGCTTCATTTTGCCTGGAATGAAGCAAAATTGCTTATGTTTTGAGTGTTTCCTTATGTTTTTGCTTCATTTTGCCTGGAATGAAGCAAAATTGCTTATGTTTTGAGTGTTTCCTTATGTTTTTGCTTCATTTTGCCTGGAATGAAGCAAAATTGCTTATGTTTTGAGTGTTTCCTTATGTTTTTGCTTCATTTTGCCTGGAATGAAGCAAAATTGCTTATGTTTTGAGTGTTTCCTTATGTTTTTGCTTCATTTTGCCTGGAATGAAGCAAAATTGCTTATGTTTTGAGTGTTTCCTTATGTTTTTGCTTCATTTTGCCTGGAATGAAGCAAAATTGCTTATGTTTTGAGTGTTTCCTTATGTTTTTGCTTCATTTTGCCTGGAATGAAGCAAAATTGCTATGTTTTGAGTGTTTCCTTATGTTTTTGCTTCATTTTGCCTGGAATGAAGCAAAATTGCTTATGTTTTGAGTGTTTCCTTATGTTTTTGCTTCATTTTGCCTGGAATGAAGCAAAATTGCTTATGTTTTGAGTGTTTCCTTATGTTTTTGCTTCATTTTGCCTGGAATGAAGCAAAATTGCTTATGTTTTGAGTGTTTCCTTATGTTTTTGCTTCATTTTGCCTGGAATGAAGCAAAATTGCTATGTTTTGAGTGTTTCCTTATGTTTTTGCTTCATTTTGCCTGGAATGAAGCAAAATTGCTTATGTTTTGAGTGTTTCCTTATGTTTTTGCTTCATTTTGCCTGGAATGAAGCAAAATTGCTTATGTTTTGAGTGTTTCCTTATGTTTTTGCTTCATTTTGCCTGGAATGAAGCAAAATTGCTTATGTTTTGAGTGTTTCCTTATGTTTTTGCTTCATTTTGCCTGGAATGAAGCAAAATTGCTTATGTTTTGAGTGTTTCCTTATGTTTTTGCTTCATTTTGCCTGGAATGAAGCAAAATTGCTTATGTTTTGAGTGTTTCCTTATGTTTTTGCTTCATTTTGCCTGGAATGAAGCAAAATTGCTTATGTTTTGAGTGTTTCCTTATGTTTTTGCTTCATTTTGCCTGGAATGAAGCAAAATTGCTTATGTTTTGAGTGTTTCCTTATGTTTTTGCTTCATTTTGCCTGGAATGAAGCAAAATTGCTTATGTTTTGAGTGTTTCCTTATGTTTTTGCTTCATTTTGCCTGGAATGAAGCAAAATTGCTTATGTTTTGAGTGTTTCCTTATGTTTTTGCTTCATTTTGCCTGGAATGAAGCAAAATTGCTTATGTTTTGAGTGTTTCCTTATGTTTTTGCTTCATTTTGCCTGGAATGAAGCAAAATTGCTTATGTTTTGAGTGTTTCCTTATGTTTTTGCTTCATTTTGCCTGGAATGAAGCAAAATTGCTATGTTTTGAGTGTTTCCTTATGTTTTTGCTTCATTTTGCCTGGAATGAAGCAAAATTGCTTATGTTTTGAGTGTTTCCTTATGTTTTTGCTTCATTTTGCCTGGAATGAAGCAAAATTGCTTATGTTTTGAGTGTTTCCTTATGTTTTTGCTTCATTTTGCCTGGAATGAAGCAAAATTGCTATGTTTTGAGTGTTTCCTTATGTTTTTGCTTCATTTTGCCTGGAATGAAGCAAAATTGCTATGTTTTGAGTGTTTCCTTATGTTTTTGCTTCATTTTGCCTGGAATGAAGCAAAATTGCTTATGTTTTGAGTGTTTCCTTATGTTTTTGCTTCATTTTGCCTGGAATGAAGCAAAATTGCTATGTTTTGAGTGTTTCCTTATGTTTTTGCTTCATTTTGCCTGGAATGAAGCAAAATTGCTATGTTTTGAGTGTTTCCTTATGTTTTTGCTTCATTTTGCCTGGAATGAAGCAAAATTGCTATGTTTTGAGTGTTTCCTTATGTTTTTGCTTCATTTTGCCTGGAATGAAGCAAAATTGCTATGTTTTGAGTGTTTCCTTATGTTTTTGCTTCATTTTGCCTGGAATGAAGCAAAATTGCTATGTTTTGAGTGTTTCCTTATGTTTTTGCTTCATTTTGCCTGGAATGAAGCAAAATTGCTATGTTTTGAGTGTTTCCTTATGTTTTTGCTTCATTTTGCCTGGAATGAAGCAAAATTGCTATGTTTTGAGTGTTTCCTTATGTTTTTGCTTCATTTTGCCTGGAATGAAGCAAAATTGCTTATGTTTTGAGTGTTTCCTTATGTTTTTGCTTCATTTTGCCTGGAATGAAGCAAAATTGCTATGTTTTGAGTGTTTCCTTATGTTTTTGCTTCATTTTGCCTGGAATGAAGCAAAATTGCTTATGTTTTGAGTGTTTCCTTATGTTTTTGCTTCATTTTGCCTGGAATGAAGCAAAATTGCTATGTTTTGAGTGTTTCCTTATGTTTTTGCTTCATTTTGCCTGGAATGAAGCAAAATTGCTATGTTTTGAGTGTTTCCTTATGTTTTTGCTTCATTTTGCCTGGAATGAAGCAAAATTGCTATGTTTTGAGTGTTTCCTTATGTTTTTGCTTCATTTTGCCTGGAATGAAGCAAAATTGCTATGTTTTGAGTGTTTCCTTATGTTTTTGCTTCATTTTGCCTGGAATGAAGCAAAATTGCTTATGTTTTGAGTGTTTCCTTATGTTTTTGCTTCATTTTGCCTGGAATGAAGCAAAATTGCTATGTTTTGAGTGTTTCCTTATGTTTTTGCTTCATTTTGCCTGGAATGAAGCAAAATTGCTTATGTTTTGAGTGTTTCCTTATGTTTTTGCTTCATTTTGCCTGGAATGAAGCAAAATTGCTATGTTTTGAGTGTTTCCTTATGTTTTTGCTTCATTTTGCCTGGAATGAAGCAAAATTGCTATGTTTTGAGTGTTTCCTTATGTTTTTGCTTCATTTTGCCTGGAATGAAGCAAAATTGCTATGTTTTGAGTGTTTCCTTATGTTTTTGCTTCATTTTGCCTGGAATGAAGCAAAATTGCTATGTTTTGAGTGTTTCCTTATGTTTTTGCTTCATTTTGCCTGGAATGAAGCAAAATTGCTATGTTTTGAGTGTTTCCTTATGTTTTTGCTTCATTTTGCCTGGAATGAAGCAAAATTGCTTATGTTTTGAGTGTTTCCTTATGTTTTTGCTTCATTTTGCCTGGAATGAAGCAAAATTGCTTATGTTTTGAGTGTTTCCTTATGTTTTTGCTTCATTTTGCCTGGAATGAAGCAAAATTGCTTATGTTTTGAGTGTTTCCTTATGTTTTTGCTTCATTTTGCCTGGAATGAAGCAAAATTGCTTATGTTTTGAGTGTTTCCTTATGTTTTTGCTTCATTTTGCCTGGAATGAAGCAAAATTGCTTATGTTTTGAGTGTTTCCTTATGTTTTTGCTTCATTTTGCCTGGAATGAAGCAAAATTGCTTATGTTTTGAGTGTTTCCTTATGTTTTTGCTTCATTTTGCCTGGAATGAAGCAAAATTGCTTATGTTTTGAGTGTTTCCTTATGTTTTTGCTTCATTTTGCCTGGAATGAAGCAAAATTGCTTATGTTTTGAGTGTTTCCTTATGTTTTTGCTTCATTTTGCCTGGAATGAAGCAAAATTGCTTATGTTTTGAGTGTTTCCTTATGTTTTTGCTTCATTTTGCCTGGAATGAAGCAAAATTGCTTATGTTTTGAGTGTTTCCTTATGTTTTTGCTTCATTTTGCCTGGAATGAAGCAAAATTGCTTATGTTTTGAGTGTTTCCTTATGTTTTTGCTTCATTTTGCCTGGAATGAAGCAGAATTGCTTATGTTTTGAGTGTTTCCTTATGTTTTTGCTTCATTTTGCCTGGAATGAAGCAAAATTGCTTATGTTTTGAGTGTTTCCTTATGTTTTTGCTTCATTTTGCCTGGAATGAAGCAAAATTGCTATGTTTTGAGTGTTTCCTTATGTTTTTGCTTCATTTTGCCTGGAATGAAGCAAAATTGCTTATGTTTTGAGTGTTTCCTTATGTTTTTGCTTCATTTTGCCTGGAATGAAGCAAAATTGCTTATGTTTTGAGTGTTTCCTTATGTTTTTGCTTCATTTTGCCTGGAATGAAGCAAAATTGCTTATGTTTTGAGTGTTTCCTTATGTTTTTGCTTCATTTTGCCTGGAATGAAGCAGAATTGCTATGTTTTGAGTGTTTCCTTATGTTTTTGCTTCATTTTGCCTGGAATGAAGCAAAATTGCTATGTTTTGAGTGTTTCCTTATGTTTTTGCTTCATTTTGCCTGGAATGAAGCAAAATTGCTTATGTTTTGAGTGTTTCCTTATGTTTTTGCTTCATTTTGCCTGGAATGAAGCAAAATTGCTTATGTTTTGAGTGTTTCCTTATGTTTTTGCTTCATTTTGCCTGGAATGAAGCAAAATTGCTTATGTTTTGAGTGTTTCCTTATGTTTTTGCTTCATTTTGCCTGGAATGAAGCAAATTTGCTTATGTTTTGTGTGTTTCCTTATGTTTTTGCTTCATTTTGCCTGAAAATGATAAGTTTTTATTTAAAGAGTAAAGAGTTTAAAAAAAAGTGAATTGTAAAAATCTTAACCCTGTTTCAAGAAAGTGTTTGTATAACGAAATACGTTTAAAAAAAATATGACATTAAAAAAAAAGGATACTGAAAAATCTGTTATAAAAAAAAAAAATGTGGCATTGTCAGCGGCAGCGGCAGCTACTTCAGAAAAAAAAGTACCTCTAAAAAATTTAAACGATAGTTTAAAAAAAAAAGATACTGAAACATCTGTTATAAAAAAAAAAAATGTGGCATTGTCAGCGGCAGCGGCAGCTACTTCAGAAAAAAAAGTACCTCTAAAAAATTTAAACGATAGTTTAAAAAAAAAAGTGACAGTAATTGATTTTGATTTTAATGTTGATCCGTTATCGCAATCTAAAAAAGAAGCCATTAAAACATCTTTTATGGGAAAAGAAAACTTGGCATTGTCAGCAGCAGATACTGCAGTAAAAGCAGCAAAAGTACGTTTTATTGAAGAACTAGAAAAATTTGTAAATTTAGGAACTTTGAGAAGCTTAGCGAGAGCTACTTCAAAAGAAGTACCTTCTGAATATTACTTAAACATTATGTTAAAAGCAAAAAGAAAAGATTACAAAAGAACTGTTATAAACAAAGAAAATGTAGGGTTGTCAGCGAAAATGCCAGCGAGAGTTATTCTAAAAAAAGCACATTTTAAAAATTTAAACGATTTTATAACTTGCAAAAAAGCTTTTTGCAAATTATTTAAGGAAAAAGCTTTTTTCGAGTGGTTTAAAACATTTTCGGCAAATCCATTGAATTTCTGTTTTGATAGACTAAGCTTGTATAGGCTGTGTAGCGATCACGGGATAAGGCCTGCAGATCTCTATTTGCTTTTGGTGGAGGCAAGATTACCAACATTAAAAAAATGTTTTGGTGATGAAACAACAAAACTTTTATGGAAAGTGATACTTACTCATAAAGAACGAATAAAAAACACAAAATTCTATACTGGTCCCGACACTGAAGTAAAGAAAACCAGGGGCTTGAGCTTTACTTCCTTTATCGACGGAACAGAAAAGTGCGGGTATTCTTACAATGACTTCGGAGCAACAGATGACTTGGGAATAGTAATCCGAAGAGATATGGCAATGGGACGAGAGGACATAATTGAGTTTAAAAGTTTACAGGAACATTTTGTTAAAAAAGATTTATTTTGCGAGTTATTTCGCAAAAATGTTTTTTGCGAATTGTTCGCAATGTATGCTCAAGACCCTAGTAATTTCGATTTCAACAAACTTGATGTTTGGTCTGGGCCTGAGCTGTTTCAGCGTTACAAGCCCACATGGGAAGACGTGTGGGTGATTATGCTGGACGCAAGGTTTGAAACCCTGAAAAAAATATTTGGTTTTGAAAGAGCTTACTTTTATCGAGAAGATCTAAAACTTGAAAGATTCAACATGATCCATTTTGATGTTCCAAACTCTGAAAAAAATATGTGGTTTTGAAAGAGCTTACTTTTTATCGGGAAGATCTAAAACTTGAAAAATTCAACATGATCCATTTTGATGTTTCAATAGGTTTCGATAAAAAACAATAGTGAAGAAACTGTAAAATAAAAGGTTGTTTTTAAGTATTCTATTTAAAAAGTGCTGCATTTTACATAAAATCCAAGTTTGAGTAGCTCAGTTTGGTTAGAGCATAGGATTGAAAATCCTTGAGTCATCAGTTCAAATCTGGTTTCAAACGTGATGTTATTAAAGTAGAAGCATAATTAAAATGCAATATTGTTTTTTACCAATGTAAAAATGCTTGTTCAAGCTGCTAAGTTAATTGGTGCTGGATTAACAACTTTAGGTTTTATTGGAGTAGGTATAGGAATGGGTTCTATTTTTAGTTCATTGATTTCAGGAATTGCAAGAAATCCTTCTTTAAAAGATGAATTATTTAGATCAGCAATATTAGGTTTTGCTTTAACAGAAGCTATTGCATTATTTGCGTTAATGATTGCGTTTTTAATATTATTTGCGTTTTAAATAAAGATTTTAAACGTTTTATTGTGGTTCAATTCCACAATAAAGCAAAAATTCTAAAAATATGCTAATAAAATGAAAAAGTTTCGGAAATTAAATAACTTTCTAAGTTGTATTTTTAAAAAACATGGCAAAAAAGAAAAAAAATTTATTGTACCTTATACAAAGCCAACACTACAAATTTTACTTTTTTTAAAAATTCGTGGTGAAATACGTTATTTTGTAGTAAAAAATAACAATGTTTGTGTGTTTTTTAATCCCTTTTCAAAAAAGCTTAATCTTTATCTGAGAATTCTAAAAAAGCCTTCAATAAACTTTTTAAGATTGATTTCGAATAAAAACTTTGTTAATTTCAATTATTTGCATTTTTACTAGTAAATAAAATAAAAAATGTTATTTCGTAAAATTTGCTTTCCAAAAAATTTAAAGCTAAGCTTTAAGAAAAATTTATTAACTTTTACAAATATTAGAAAAAAAAAGATAATTTTACCCATAAACGAATTCCTGAAAATTTGTTTTAAAAATCGAATATTGTACATATTTTTTGTTAATAGTTTCAGAAGCAAAAAGTTTATGCATAAAAAATTATTACAAATTTTAACTTCATTAACTTTACATATTCAACAAGCTGTTTTTTCTTTATTAAAAAAGGGTTTTTTTAGTTATCTGTTTTTAAATGGGTTGGGTTTTAAGGCTGAAAAAATGGTTTTTGAAAGAAGTATTATACTTACTCTTGGTAGGTGCCATCCTTTAAAAAAGCGAATTCCTTATGGTATTGAATTATTTACCCCAAAAGAATCTTTTATTTTGATAACTTCTAGTTTTAAACAAATTTTGCATAATTACTTGAAAAGGTTTCAAAATTTAAAATATCCAGACGCTTATAAAAATAAAGGGTTTTTAATTGAAGAAAAATTTTCTTTAAAAAAGAAAATAAAAAAAAATAAAATATGAAAACATCTGTTTTAGAAAGAAAAATTGTAAAAAATTTTTTAAGCTTAGAAAATTGTTTTTTTAACAAAGATAAAAATAAGTTTTTTAAAAAAAATAAAAAATATTTTTTGGGGTTTAAAAAAGGTTTGAACATGGTTGATTTAGAAAAAAGTATTTTGATATTTTTTAAAGCATTAAGATTGTTAAAAATTTTTCAAATATCAGGTTTAAAAGTTTCTTTTTTAGGTTGTCCGTTAATTTGTAAAGAGTCTGTTTTTTTAATTAGTTCAAAGTGCAAAAACTTTCAAGTTTATTTTGAAAAATCTTTTCAAGATTTTTTATACGAAAAAAAAAGCTCAAAAAAGACACATTTGCTTGTAATTTACAATCAACCTTTTTTTTACAAAGATTCTTTAAAAAAATTGTTCGTTACAATAGTTTTAGGGAATGCGTTCAATGCTAATTTAGTTGATTTTCCAATTTTGCTGAATCCGTTTTCTGTTAGCAGTTTAGGTTTATTTTTTTATTTAATTAAGGCGTCTTCCAAATAAATTTTTTAGAAAAATACTTGTTTTACTATGAAAAAACGATTGAGTTATAAACCTAGACTAAAAAAAAGCTTTTTTCAAAAAGAATTGAATGCATTTGTTTCAAAAGATTTTTCGAAATTAAAAAAAATTAAATGGCGATTTTTTGCAAAAAAACCTATTTTTTTTGAAACTTTTTTTAGAAATGATGTTACTTTTATATCAAAAAATCTTTTTGATATAAAAAAAGGATTTTTAAAAGGATTGCAAAATAATCAAAAATTTTTATCTACTTTTGCATGTTTATCAAGAAAAAACTTAAGACAATTGAATAGCAAGAGCTTGAAAAAATATTCGGGTTTTGAAAAAAACAATTTTTACGCAAGTTTAAATTGTCGGTTGGATGTTTTGTTGTTTGCTTTAAATTTCACAAAAACAATTTTTCAATCTAAATGGGTTATTTCGAAAGGATTTGTGTTTGTAAACCAACGCAAAATTGTTTCAAATTCGTTTGTTTTAAAGCACGGTGATTTAATCGAATTAAAGCTCCCGAGAAATTTGCAAGAAAGGTTTTTTTCTATTCAAACTTTTAATTTAAGCGAAAATTGTTTTGAAATTTGTTATGAGAGTCTTTCTTGTATTTTTTTAAACGTGTCTCAAAATTCGTTATTTAATTATCGAACATTTTTCGATTTAGACGAATTTCGCCACTTTAATTAAGAATATTGTGGAATTTTAAAGACAATTAACTCAAAAAGGTTAGAGTGTTTCGCTTACAACGAAAAAGTTGATGGTTCAAGTCCATTATTGCCTAAAATAACTTTTTTTTCTCCTATTTGGTGGAATTTGGTAGACACGACAGACTTAAAATTTGTTTTTTATTGAGTAACGGTTCGAGTCCGTTAATAGGAAAAAAAATGTTACAAAATTTAAAACTTACATGACTTTCGTTCGATGGAACAAAAATTATTTGCTTTCTACAATAGACAATCACATTGTTGATTATCCGACACCTGTAAATATTAATTATCTTTGGAGTTTTGGGTTTCTTGCTGCAATGTGTTTAGCTGTACAAATTATTACAGGAATTTTTTTAGCAATGCATTACACAGCACATACAGAATATGCTTTTAGCAGCGTTGAACACATTATGCGAGACGTTAACAACGGTTGGTTAATTCGCTATTTGCATGCTAATGGTGCATCAATGTTCTTTGTTGTTGTTTACACACATATGTTTAGAGGATTGTATTATGGTTCATTTATGAGTCCAAGAAAATTTTTATGGTGTTCGGGAGTCATCATATTTTTGCTAATGATGGCAACCGCCTTTATGGGTTACGTTTTGCCATGGGGACAAATGAGTTTTTGGGGAGCTACTGTAATCACAAATTTGTTTTCTGCATTACCTGTTGTTGGACCTTTTATTGTTGAATGGCTTTGGGGTGGCTTTGCTGTTGATAATGCAACGTTAAATAGATTTTTTAGTTTGCATTATTTGTTACCTTTTGTTATTGCTGCGTTTGTTATTGTGCATATTGCTCTGTTGCATGAAAAAGGTTCCAATAATCCCTTAGGTATTGAGAGCAAAGTTGATAAAATAACCTTTTATCCTTACTTTTATTTTAAAGATCTTTTTTCAATTTTAAGCTTTTTAGTTTTTTTTTCAATATTTGTGTTTTATTTTCCAAATTTGCTTGGTCATCCTGATAATTACATTATGGCAAATCCAATGGTAACGCCTGCTCATATTGTGCCGGAATGGTATTTTCTTCCTTTTTACGCAATCCTTCGTTCTGTGCCTGATAAGCTAGGTGGTGTTTTAGCTATGTTTGGAGCTATTGTTGTGCTTTTTTTTGTTCCCTTTATACATAATTCGAGAATAAGAAGTGCCTCTTTTAGACCAATTTACAGAAAAGCTTTTTGGCTATTAGTAAGTGATTTTTTATTGTTGGGTTGGATAGGACAAAAAGTTGTGGAAACGCCTTTTATAGAAATCGGACAATTAGCAACAATCTTTTATTTCTTTTTTTTTATTATTGTGTTACCAGGATTAGGTTTTTTAGAAACAAAGTTGTTAAACTCTTTTAGAATTTGATACATAAATGAACAGTTTTTTATTTTTTTTATTTTCTGGTATTTCGTTAATGAGCAGTGTTTCTGTAATTTTCGTTCTAAATCCGGTAGATTCTGTTCTATGTTTAGTTTTGACTTTTATTAGTGCTGCAATGTTAACTTTTTTGTTACAAATTGAGTTTATACCGTTAGTACTTATTGTTGTTTATGTTGGTGCTATTGCAGTACTTTTTTTATTCATTGTAATGATGTTAGATATCAAGCTTTCTTCAAAAGCTGATGACTTTTTTAAATATTTGCCTTTTGGTACAGGAATTACAATCTTTTTTACTGCGGCATTTTTTTCAGAATTAACAAATGTATTTTCAACACCAGAAGCATTAAACCACTTTTTTTACCAAGAGGAAAATTGGTTTTTAGTGCTTAACACAGGATCGAATATTCAAGTATTAGGTAAAGCACTTTATACAGAGTTTTTTATTTTTTTTGTTTTAGCAGGAATAATTTTACTTGTTGCAATGCTTGGTTCAATCACTTTAACACTAAAGTGTAATAAAACTGTAAAAAATCAAGTTTTTTCTAGACAGTTGTCTAGAAATTCAAGTAAGGCAATTTTTTTAATTCGAAGTTAATTTTTTTTAAAATGGTGAAAGTTATTATAAACAATAAAGAAGTGTTTGTTTCAAAAGACGCTTCTGTTTTAGAGGCTTGCGCTTCAATTGGTTTGGAAATTCCAAAGTTTTGTTATCATCAAAAATTAAATATTGCGGGAAACTGTAGAATGTGCTTGGTTGAAATTTCTAAATCACCAAAACCTGTTGCTTCATGCAGTTATCCAGTAATAAACAATTTGCAAATCTACACCGACACACCATTAGTGAAAAAAGCACGTGAAAATATTTTAGAGTTTTTATTAATAAATCATCCATTGGATTGTCCTATTTGTGATCAAGGTGGTGAATGTGATTTGCAAGAACAAACGCAAACATTTGGAAGTGACAAGAGTCGTTTTTTACATTTTAAACGTGTAGTTGAAAATAAAAATGTTGGACCTTTAATAAAAACGGTTATGACTCGTTGCATTCATTGTACGAAATGTGTGCGTTTTTTTTCAGAAATTTCTGGTTCAAAAGATTTTGGCACTATTCAAAGAGGAAAGTATACTGAAATTAGCACCTATATTTTGAAAAATGTTTCAAATGAATTGTCTGCCAACGTTATTGATTTATGTCCTGTAGGAGCGTTAACTTCAAAACCCTACGCTTTTTTAGCAAGGCCTTGGGAGTTGAAAGCATTTAACACAATAGATTTATGTGATGGTGTAGGTTCTAATTTAAAAGTACAATTAAAAGATTGTGAAATTGTTAGGGTATTGCCTCGTTTATGTGAAGGCGTGAATGAGGAATGGATTACGGATAAAACCAGATTTAATTTTGACTCTATAAAAACGTGTAAAATTGGACATCCGTTATTAAAATGTTCTACAAGTTTGACAAAAATTTCTTGGAAAAAAGCTTTTTTAGAAATAAATAATTTTTTTTTTGAAGAAAATAAAGAAGTTCATATAGTTTTAAGTTATTTGTTGGATTTATCTGTTTTACAAAAATTTAAGCTTTTGTCGAATTGTTTAGGAAAATGTTTAACTTTTTTTCCAAGAAAATTCTTATTAAATGTAGACATTATTGAAAATTTTAGTTTTGGAGCTTTTGAAGATTTGGAAAAAGCAGATACCATTTTAACAATTGGAACGAACACCCGGTTTGAAGCGCCTGCAATAAACTTACGCTTAAAAAAAAGATTTTCAAAAGGACTGTGTCATTCAGCTATTTGTGGTAATTTGTTTGATTTATCGTTTAAAATTGATAAAAAAGGAATTTCTAGCACAACCTTGTTTGATATAGCAGAAGGAAAACATTCTTTTTGTAAGCTGTTGAGGCGTTCCGTGTATCCTGTAATCATTTTTAATGCTTCTGTTTGTGAAAGAAGCGATTTTTTTGCAATTTACAAGCTCATGCTACAAATCGAATGCTTTTTGAAAAACATGAGCGTAAATTGGCGTGTTTTGAGGTTATTAAGTCAAGAAGCAAACCAAACAGGTAATTTTTTTTTAGGGTTTGGCTTAAATAAGAATTTTTTTAAAAAACAACAAAATCTTAATACTTTTTTTTGTGGAATGTTTAAAAAAGAGTTTTTAACAAGGCACCCTTCGACCAAAAATATTTTTTGTTTCGGAACTTATCAAAACACCTCCTTAGAAACAAAACTCATTTTGCCTTCAAACCATCCTTATGAAACTGGCGGGTGTTACATGAACACCACATGTGCTATACAAAAATCAGAGCCATTCTTCATGTCCCAAGGGTTTTTTAGAAATAAAGAAAATTTATTGAATTTGTTATTGACTCAGCAATCATTTCTAACTACACCAATACAAATGTTTCAAACGTATGATGAAAAAATGAGAAATAGTTCAAAAATAACTTTTTTAAGGTTAAAGTGCTTTTTAGGAAAATCTTTAATTTCTAAAACAATTTTTAGACAGTTTTTTTCAGATTTTTATTTGGCAGATGCTATTTCTGAAAATTCTTTTACTATGGCAATTTGTTCTAAAACTTACAGAAAAACTTTTACGAATTTTCATAATTATTCATAAAAAACACTTTGTGATAAGAAAAATATTTGGAATATTTTATGTTTAATCTTTACTAAAAATTATGATTTTAAAAAAGTTAACAAGCTTGTTGTTTTTTATTATTCCATTTTATTGTTTGTCTGATTCTGCAAGACCTTGGCAAATGAATTTTCAAGATCCAGCAACACCTGTAATGGAAGGTATAATAAACTTTCATAATCATATAATGTTTTTTTTGATTATGGTTGTAATTTTTGTTTCATGGATGTTATTTCGATGTTTATTCTATTTTTCTGAAAACATGCAAAATGTTCCTCAAAAATGGACTCATTCAACTTTTTTAGAAATTGTTTGGACTTTAATACCTGCATTAATTTTGATGGCAATTGCTATTCCATCTTTTGCACTTCTTTTTTCTATGGATGAAATTATTGACCCTGCTATAACTTTAAAAGTTTTGGGAAACCAATGGTTTTGGAAATATGAATATTCAGATTATTCCAGCTTGGATAATTTTGAAAGTTTATCTTTTGATTCCTATATGATTCCAGAAGAAGATCTTGTTAAGGGAGGTTTGCGGCTGCTTGAAGTTGACAATAGGCTTGTCTTACCTGTAAACACTCATGTGCGTGTTTTGGTAACATCAGCAGACGTTTTACACAGTTGGGCAATTCCATCTTTTGGTATTAAAATAGACGCTTGCCCAGGTCGTTTGAATCAAACATCTTTGTTCATTAAACGTGAAGGTATCTTTTACGGACAATGTTCTGAAATTTGCGGCGTGAATCATGGTTTTATGCCTATTGTTGTTGAAGCTGTTAATTTAGACAAATACATTAACTGGATAGCAAATAAGCTTGAGGCTTAAGAACGCTTTTTTTGGAAAAATGACAGAGCGGCTTATTGTGTTAGTTTTGAAAATTAAAGTATTTTATAATACCGTGGGTTCAAATCCCACTTTTTCCTTATAAATGGAAATGTGTTTAAATGTTACAAAGTGAAACCTTAACAAAAACTTCAGACAATTCTGGTGTTTTTCTTATAAAATTTATTCAAACGCTTAAAAATAAAAAAAGGATTGCTAAATTAGGTGACTTTTTTGTTGGCTCTATTCAACAATTTAAGAGTACAAAAATGAAAAAAAATTTTTTAAAAAAAAAAGCACTCGTTTGTTCTTTAATAGTGCAAACTAAAAGCTGGTTTTTTCGAAAAGACGGTCAAAAAATACGGTTTTTAAAAAACTCGGTTGTTGTGTTCGACAAACAACAAAACAACTTGTTAGGTTCTAGATTGAGCTGCGCTGTTTGCAAAGAGTTCCATGAAAAAAAACTATTAAAGTTTTTAAGCTTAACGACCCAATTTATTTAAAAAGGCACTTTTTTTACAATGTGGCAAGTTTTTTCAAAAAATCAAAAACAGCGCTTATACATAGAAAAAGGGTATTTTTTTTGTTGTGCTAATGTTCATCAGTTCCCAAATTTAGGAAAAGTTGTTTTGAAAGTTCAAGTAAACAATTTAAAAAATTTTAAAAGTTTACTTTTTATTTTATCAGTTTCTCAATTATTTGTAAAAAAGAAATCTTTTTTGTTACTGATGAAGCCGTTGAACGTTGTTCATTCCAAAGGATTTCCTTTAGGTTGCAAAGTTTCATTAAATTGCAAAAAAGCTGTTTTATTTTGCAATTATTTGATAGAAACTTTTTTAGTTTATGAAGAGTTAAAAACTTCGTTTACTGTTCAAAAAAACACTAGAGCTGTTACTGTAAAATTGCCTTTTTTAAAAGTAGCAAGAGCTTTTCAAAATAGCATTGAGGCTAATGAATTTTCCTTTAAATTCAAAGTAGAACTTTTTGGAAAACACAATTCAAGAAAAAATGCTTTTTTCTTGTTTTATAAGCTTCCTTTTTTTCCAGAAAAAAAAACATAAAAATAACGCTTATCAAAAAAATTTATAATGCTTCACGTTAGTTTCATTTTTTTAGCTCTTTTATTAATGATTGTGCTTTTGCTTGTTGCAGTTGCTTTTTTTACATTAGTAGAAAGAAAATTTATGGGCTCTATTCAACGAAGAAAGGGTCCAAATGTTGTTGGTTTTGTTGGTATTTTACAACCTTTTGCAGATGGATTAAAGTTGTTTGCAAAAGAGACTATTTTGCCAAGTAATGCGAACTTCATTTTGTTTATTTTTGCTCCTATTTTAACATTTGTTTTAAGTTTGCTAGGTTGGGTAGTAATACCGTTTAACGAAAATTGTGTCATTGCGGATTTAAACATTGGTTTATTATTTTTATTAACAATTTCTTCATTAGGTGTTTATGGGATTGTTCTTGCAGGTTGGTCTAGTAATAGCAAATATGCTTTTTTAGGAGGTTTGCGTTCTGCTGCACAAATGATTTCATATGAAGTTTCAATTGGATTTATCTTAATTTCTGTTGTAGTTTGTGTTGGATCATTCAATATTTCAGAAATTATCTTAGCGCAGTCCAATTGTTGGTTTATAGTTCCCTTATTCCCAATGTTTTTAATATTTTTTATCTCCGCACTTGCAGAAACAAACAGGCATCCTTTTGATCTTCCTGAGGCAGAGGCGGAGCTTGTGTCTGGTTATAATGTTGAGTATTCTGCTATGGGATTTGCTTTGTTTTTCTTAGGAGAATATTCAAATATGCTTTTAATGAGTTCTTTAACGAGCATTTTGTTTTTAGGCGGTTGGCATAAGTTTATCGATGTATTCCCTTTTTCAAACATTCCAAATTCGCTTAATTTTGCAATAAAAATAGCTGTTTTTGTAATTGCTTTTATTTGGGCAAGAGCTGCTTTGCCGCGTTACAGGTATGATCAATTGATGTACATAGGTTGGAAAATTTTTTTACCGTTATCGATTAGCTGGTTTTTATTAACAGTTTCTTTGTTACTTAGTTTTGATTTTTTACCTGAATAATAATTTTTATGTTAACAAAACAAAAAATTTACATAAAAATTCAGCTTGTTTCGTATAACGTTTTTCATATAAAATTGCTTTATGATAAACTGTTTATTCTTTTTAAACCTTTTTTATTAAAAAGGTTTTTTTTACCTAAAAAAAGGAAAAAATTTAGTGTACGAAAATCACCTTTTGCTCATAGTAGATCAATTGAGCAATTCATGTTAACTGAATACAGGTGTTGTTTTATTTTGTCTGGAAATTGTGTATATTCTGTTACCAAGTTTTTTAGCAGTGTTTTTGTAAAGAATGTTGCTGTTTCGATAAATATTTTGGAAAAAGCATAGTTCAATCAGGGTATAACAGTAGTTTCCAAAACTAACAATGTAGGTTCAAATCCTGCTGCTTTTGTGTTTTTCAACTTTAAAACAAATAGTTGTGATTAAAAAAATAAAATTTTCATGTATTTAAGTGCAGTTTTTTTACCTTTTTTAGGTGCGTTTTTTTCAGGAATTTTTGGACGTTTTTTAGGCTCTAAAGGTGCTGTTTTGTTAACCTCAACAGCAACTGCCATGGCAGCTGTTTTGTCATTTTGCATTTTTTATGAGGTAAGCTTTTGTGGAAGCGTCTGTTATTTAAAAATGTGTTCGTGGATAAACGTTGAATTTTTTTATAATGATTGGGGATTTTTATTTGATGTTTTAACAGGAGTTATGCTTGTTGTTGTTTCGTTTATTTCAACTTTAGTGCATTTTTATTCAAGTGAATATATGTCACATGATCCATGTTTACCTAGATTCATGTCTTATCTTTCATTATTTACTGCCTTTATGCTTGTTTTAGTTTCTGCAGACAATTTGATTCAAATGTTTTTAGGATGGGAAGGTATTGGTTTAGCGTCTTATTTATTGATTAATTTTTGGTTTTCAAGGTTACAAGCAAACAAAGCTGCTATAAAAGCAATGCTTGTAAACAGAATAGGAGATTTTTGTTTAGCATTAGCTATTTTTCTAATTTATTTTTTTTTTCAAACAGTAGAATATGACTCTGTTTTTGTTGCTTGCAATTGTTTTAAAGAGCAAACAGTGAATTTTGTTTTTTTTGAGTCAAGCATGTCTACTGTTGCAGGTATTTTATTATTTTTTGGCGCTGTTGGCAAGTCTGCACAAATTGGTTTACATACATGGTTGCCTGACGCCATGGAAGGTCCGACACCCGTTTCAGCTTTAATACATGCAGCTACTTTAGTTACTGCAGGTGTTTTTTTAATAGCAAGAACTTCACCGATTTTAGAAAACAGTGAAATTGTTTTATCAATAATTAGTTTGTTTGGTGCTTTTACAGCATTTTTTGCAGCAAGTACTGGTTTATTACAAAACGATTTAAAACGTGTTATTGCTTATTCTACATGTAGTCAATTAGGTTATATGATGTTTGCTTGTGGTTTTTCTAATTATTCAACCGGAATTTTTCACTTAGCAAACCATGCATTTTTTAAAGCGTTACTTTTTTTAAGTGCGGGTTCAATAATTCATGGCGTTCAGGATGAGCAAGACCTAAGAAAATTTGGCGGTTTAAGAAAACTATTGCCTTTTACATATGCAATGGTTTTTATAGGATCGAGCTCGTTAATGGGATTTCCCTTTTTAACAGGTTATTATTCGAAAGATTTTATCTTAGAAAACGCTTATGCAAAGTTTTCCGTTACGGGGCATTTTTGTTTTTGGTTAGGCTGTTTTGCAGCGTTTTTTACGGCATTTTATTCAATACGCTTATTATTTTTGGTCTTTTTGGCTGAACCAAATGGTTTTAGACCTATTTTATCAAAAGCTCATGAGAGTTCCTTAAAAATTTCAATTCCTTTAGGAATTTTAGCAATACCAAGCATAATTCTTGGCTATTTTTTTCAAGAAATGTTTATTGGAATAGGTACTCATTTTTGGGGAAACTCTATTTTTGTATTGCCCTCAAACGTTTCTCAAATTGATGCTGAATTTATACCGTTTAGAGTTAAAATTTTACCGGTATTTTTTAGTTTAACGGGTGCTTTTCTTGCGTTTTTTTTATTTTCTGAATATAAAAGGTTACTTTATGAATTAAAAAAAAGTGTTTTAGGTAAGCTATTTTATATTTTTTTGAACAAAAAATGGTTTTTTGATAAAGTTTATAATGAATTTTTAATTCAACACTTGTTTACGTTTGGTTACTCAACCACTTATAAAACTCTTGATAAAGGACTTGTAGAGTTGTTAATGGGACCAAAAGGATTTGCGTATTCAAGTTTTTCGATAAGCAATTTGTTAAAAAATTTTCAAAGCGGTTTTATTTATCATTATTCTTTTTTTTTATTTATCAGTGCTAGTTTTTTTATTTTTATTACTGTAATTTCTAAGACTAGTTTCTTTTTGTTCGATTTAAAGCTTTTAAGTGTGTTTTTTTTTAGTATTTTTGCTTCTAATTTAAAAATAACACATTAATTTAATAAAGTAACATGGTCAGCGTTTCAATTGAAATTTTATTGTTAAGTATTTTTTTATTATTATGTTTGCCGAAAACTAGTAATATTCTTATAAAACAAATTGGTTTATTTTCAAGTTTTTTTTTATTTTTTTTTAGTTTAGTTTTTTGGATTTTTTTTGATCAATCGACTTCAAAAATTCAATTTGTTGAAAAGTTCTCTTGGCTTTTCGAAACAAATAATTTTTTTGTTTTGGGTCTTAATGGGATTTCATTGTTTTTTATAATTTTGACAACATTGTTAATACCTGTTTGTTTATTAGCAAGTTGGAACATAGAGTTGTTTTTAAAAGAATATTTTATTGCGTTTTTAATTTTAGAAATTTTTTTAATTCTTGTTTTTTGTGTTTCAGATGTTTTTTTATTTTATATTTTTTTTGAAAGTGTTTTAATACCTATGTATTTGATAATTGGGATTTGGGGATCTCGACAAAGAAAAATAAGAGCTGCGTATTTGTTTTTCTTGTATACTTTATTTGGTTCTTTAGTCATGTTATCCGCTATTGGTTATCTGTACACAAAAACAGGGACCACAGATTATGAAAGTTTATTAAATTTTCAGTTTGCTGAGTTTGAGCAAAAAATTCTTTGGTTAGCATTTTTTTTTTCTTTCGCATCAAAAATACCAATGTTCCCTGTACATTTATGGCTTCCTGAAGCACACGTTGAAGCCCCTACAGCAGGTTCTGTTGTTTTAGCAGGAATATTGTTAAAATTAGGTGTTTTTGGTTTTGTAAAGTTTTCTATTCCTTTATTTTCAAAAGCGAGTTATTTTTTTACGCCAATTGTTTTAACTTTTTCAGTCATTGGAATTATTTACGGATCCTTTACAGCAATTCGGCAATCAGATTTCAAACGTATAATTGCATATACTTCAATAGCGCATATGAATTTGGTCGTTATGGGCATTTTTAGTTTCAATTTAATTGGATTAGAAGGTGCTATTATTCAGAGCATAAGTCATGGTTTTGTTTCAAGCGCATTATTTTTAATAATAGGCATTGTTTATGATCGTTATCATACAAGAACTGTTCGTTACTTTGGAGGTATTGCTCAAACAATGCCAATTTTTGTAATTTTTTTTTTAATTTTTAGCATGGCAAATATTGCCTTACCTGGGACAAGTAGTTTTGTAGGTGAATTTTTAATCCTTTGTGGTGTTTTTAAGCAATCTCCAATAGCAGGTGTTTTTGGAGCTTTAGGTATTGTTTTAAGTGGAGCTTATTCACTTTGGCTTTTTAATCGAATTTCTTATGGCAATGTAAAAATTTTTTTTTTAGAAAAATTTTTAGATCTAAACAAAAGAGAATTTTTCGTTTTATTACCATTGTTGCTAGGAACGCTGTTTCTAGGAATTTTTCCTCAAGCTTTCTTAGAACCTCTTCATATGAGTATTGCACATTTATTAGAAGTTGTACAAACCTCTATGGAATAAAAAACTACAAACCGAACGTTTAAAAATTAGCTCCCTTGGGAGCACTTTTTTGCCAACTCTTTACTGGTTTGTTGACGACCTGTGTAAAAAACGTAAATTTTTTTAAAAGACGCGTGCGGTAATAAACAAAGGTAAAAAAGGATTTGAACCTTCAATTTTTCCGTTATGAGCGGAACACTTTAACCTTTTTAAGTTACTTACCCTAAACTGTGGAAAAAATGGGATTTGAACCCACGGTGTTAAAAAAAAACACTTTGATTTAGCAAACCAACACTTTAAACCAACTCAGTCATTTTTCCATTTGATTTTAACGATCAATTTCTCCAAAAACAATATCTTGAGTACCAATTATTGTAACAACATCTGCTACTAAATGTCCTTTAGACATGAAATTTAAACCTTGCAGATGATTAAATCCTGGAGCTTTAATTTTACATCGATAAGGTTTATTTGTGCCATTCGCTATCAAAAAAACACCAAATTCACCTTTTGGAGCTTCTGTTGCAGTATAGGTTTCACCAGATGGAACGATAAACCCTTCAGAATGAAGCTTAAAATGATGAATTAAGGCTTCCATTGAGCTTTTTATTTGTGTTCTTGCTGGAGCAGTTATTTTATTGTTTTCTGATTTAATAGCACCACAAGGAATTAAGGCTATTCCTTGTTCAAGAATTTTTAAAGATTGACGCATTTCTTCTAAACGAATCAAATACCGATCAAAGCAATCTCCATTGGTGCCAACAGGCACTTCAAAAGAAATTTTATTGTACGCGTCATAAGGAAAGTTTTTTCTTAAATCCCAAGAAATTCCTGAACCGCGAAGCATAACACCGCTAAATCCCCAATTTTTTGCGTCTTTACTTGAAACAACACCTATGTCTACCAAACGTTGTTTCCAAATTCTATTTTCTGTTAAAAGTTCTTCTATTTCATCAATACGAGTATGAAATTGATTTATAAAAATTAACAAGTCATCTAAAATACCTAATGGTATTTCTTGAGCAACTCCACCAGGCCTAATAAATGCAGAATGAAGCCGTGCGCCTGAAACTCGTTCGTAAAATTCCATTAATTTTTCTCTTTCTTCAAAAGCCCAAAGCATGGGTGTTGTAGCTCCTACATCCATAGCATGGCAACCTATTGCTAGAAGATGATTTAATATTCTAGTAATTTCTGCAAAAATTACTCTTATAAATTGTGCTCTCATAGGAACTTCAATATTTAAAAGTTTTTCGACAGCTAAAGAATATGTTTGTTCTTGCGACATCATGGATACGTAATCCAAACGATCAAAATAAGGTAAAGCTTGAAGATAAGTTTTGTATTCAATAAGCTTTTCTGTACCTCTGTGTAAAAGCCCGATATGAGGATCTGCTTTTTTAACAATTTCACCATCTAAATCAAGTACTAACCTTAAAACTCCATGGGCTGCTGGATGTTGAGGTCCAAAATTTATTGTAAAATTTTTTGTTTTTACTAACAATTCACTTTTTTTTAATGTCATTTTTTTTTAAAACGTATTTCGTTATACAAGCACTTTCTTGAAACAGGGTTAAGATTATTACAATTCACTTTTTTAGTTTTAGGTAAATAAAGGGATTTGAACCCTTAACAATTAATGCCACAAATTAATACTCTGTCCTTTTGAGCTATATTTACCTTAATTTTTTGAGTTCAATTAGGCTTGAACTAATATCCTTGCACTTATCAGGCGCATGCTCTTAACCGATTGAGCTACAAACTCTTTATACAAGTTTAAACTCATTAAACTTTTGACCAAATATTTTTTTTATTAATTGGTTTTCCTTCTGTAAAAGTTACAAAAACAACATAAAAGAAAAATAATGTAGAAATTGCAGAAATGTATGAACCAAATGATGCAATAGCATTCCAAGCAGAATATGCATCAGGATAATCAGGAATTCGTCTAGGCATTCCAGAAATTCCTAAAAAATGCATTGGAGCAAAAGTTAAATTTACTCCTATAAAAAAAATGATAAAATGAATTTGTCCTAAAACTTCAGGATATTGAATTCCAATTATTTTTCCGATCCAAAAATAAAACCCAGCAAAAATTGCAAAAACAGCACCCATTGAGAGTACATAATGGAAGTGTGCTACCACATAATAGGTATCATGCAAAGCAATGTCTATACCAGAATTTGCCAAAACAACACCTGTAACACCACCAATTGTAAATAAAAAAATAAACCCTAAAGCAAACAACATTGGAGTTTGAAAAGAAATGGAACCTCCCCACATGGTAGCAATCCAGGAAAAAATCTTTATTCCAGTTGGAACAGCAATTATCATTGTAGCTGCTGTAAAATAAGCTCTAGTGTCAACATCTAAACCGACGGTGTACATGTGATGTGCCCAAACGATAAAACCTAAAATTCCTATGGATAACATAGCATAAACCATTCCCAAATATCCGAAAACAGGTTTTTTTGAAAACGTTGAAATAATATGACTAATAATCCCAAAACCAGGCAAAATCAAAATATAAACTTCAGGATGGCCGAAAAACCAAAAAAGATGTTGGTATAACACTGGATCCCCACCACCTGCAGGATCAAAAAAACTTGTGTTAAAATTTCTGTCTGTTAAAAGCATGGTAATGCCGCCTGCAAGCACAGGTAAGGATAACAACAGTAAAAATGCTGTTATAAGCACAGCCCAAACCATTAATGGTAGCCGATGCATTGTCATTCCAGGAGCCCTCATATTAAAAATTGTAGTTATAAAATTTATTGATCCTAAAATTGAAGAAATTCCTGAAACATGAAGACTAAAAATTGCTAAATCAACAGAAGGTCCTGAGTGCGCTTGAATAGCACTTAATGGTGGATAAACAGTCCAACCAGTACCTGCTCCCGCCTCAACAAGTGTTGAAGCCAATAAAAGAATTAACGATGGTGGTAATAGCCAAAACGAGATATTGTTCATTCGAGGAAATGCCATATCGGGAGCCCCTATTAATAAAGGAACAAACCAATTTCCAAACCCACCTATTAAAATTGGCATTACCATAAAAAAAATCATTAGAAAAGCATGACCTGTAACAATAACATTGTACAAATGATGATTTCCAGACAAAATTTGATTGCCAGGCTGAGCCAATTCCATTCTAATTAAAACAGAAAGCATAGTTCCTAAGATACCAGAAAAAGCTCCAAATAATAAATAAAGTGTTCCTATGTCTTTATGATTTGTGGAAAAAACCCATCTTGAACTCCACTGATAAAGAGACTTGCCTAAAAAAAAAGCCAT